TTGAATTGGTTGTTTTCTACTAATGCTAAAGAAATAGGAACCCTCTATTTAATCTTCTCTGTTTTTGCGGGTATGATTGGTACAGCTTTTTCTGTTCTTATTAGATTAGAGTTAGCTGCTCCAGGAGTACAGTTCTTACAGGGAGATCACCAACTATTCAATGTAATAATTTCTGCCCATGCGTTCATAATGATTTTCTTTATGGTTATGCCTGGTCTTGTTGGAGGTTTCGGTAATTATCTTTTACCAGTACAATGTGGAGCTCCGGATATGGCTTTCCCGAGATTAAATAATATCTCTTTCTGGTTATTACCTCCTTCATTAATTTTATTACTTGTTAGTTCATTAGTAGAAAACGGTGCAGGTACAGGATGGACAGTTTTGGTTTCTTTACTATTAATTTTTACAGAATTAGTAAATTTGGATAAGCTGTCATACTATAGTAATATAGTTTTATTAAACCTTACTCGATGCGAAGACATTCTTCTATTAATAAAAGTAAATAATTGCTTATCATTTGATTTTAATGTAAGAAAAAAAGTTATAGACTTGAAGATTATTCGCCTGAATAAAATAATAGCAAAATATTTTATTATTCATCAGAGACTTAATGTAAGGCATCTTATTTCTAAATTTTCAACGTTAAATATAAATAAAAATTTACTTTCAGAAAATAAAGATATTTTTCATCAATGGTTGGTTGGATTTACTGATGGTGACGGTACTTTTTCTATTGCTCGTCAAAATAATAATTGGTCTTTAATATTTCAAATAGGACAAAGTAATTATAATTTACGAGTTTTACATTTTATTAAAAAACAATTAGGAGTAGGTAACATTATTGTAGAAAAAAATAATAATTTTGCTCAATTTAGAATTCGAGATAGATCTGTATTAGAATTAATCATTTTTCCCATTTTTGATAAATATCCTCTTCTAACAAGTAAATATTTTAACTATATAAAATTTAAAAAAGCTCATGCTATTTTATCTGACAAATCTTTAATCAAATCGGAAAAAGATATTCTGATATTCAATTTAATTAAAACAAGTCTACCTCTAGATTATATTTCTCCAGCATGGTCGATTATAAATAATATAGTTTCTAATTATGAAAATGCTTCAAAAATTATAAGTAAATCATGGTTAGTGGGGTTTACAGAAGCTGAAGGTAGTTTTTATTTAGTTAATAAATCCAAAAATAGAATAGTTCATGCTTTTGAAATAACTCAGAAATTGGATAAAATTGTATTAATAGGTATCAAACATATATTACATATTAGTACTAATGTTAATTTTAAAAAAGCAGGTTATTATACCATTGTAACAACTAATTCACGTGCTATTGAAAATATTATTCAATACTATAAAAATACTATGAAAGGAATGAAATCAGTTGAATATCGAATTTGAGCTAGATCTTATGTTAAAGATAAAGGAAATTTTATATCTTTAAATAAAATCCGTAATCAAATTAGAATTATGAAACAAGTTAAGTATAATTTGATTGATATGAAAATTTAATTAAACAAAACAAAAAAATAAGATGAAGGAATAGTCCGATCTCTAGTGATAATTAGAGCGTGTAATGATAGTATACAATAATTATAATTTATTTATTTAATTTTTTGAATATGAGATTACCAACAAAAATCAAAAATGTTATCCACCATTATCAAGTATTCAATCTCATTCAGGTGGAAGTGTAGATTTAGCTATTTTCAGTTTACACTTAGCCGGAGTATCTTCTTTATTGGGTATTTATTTTAATATTGTAAAATTGTTAAGTTGTGCCCTATTTTAATTTATATTTGTATTATTATGTTATTGAAAAATAATATATAAAAAAATATACTCTAAAATAAAAATTAATCTATTTGCTGGAAAGCGTGTAAAATATATAATCTACTATAATTTTTTTTATTTAGACAAATTAATAAAATAGTTAAAATGATAATATAGACGTTATCAGCAGCTTATTACTAATTTAAGCTCAGAGACTTTAGGATTTATTATTTTATATTATAATTATATAGTTACAAAAATAATAAGATAAAGTCCAACTATAGGCAACAGAATTTTTTGATTTAAATATATTAGTTTCTTATTTAGTACCTATTATTCCTAATATTTATAAGTTAAATAAATGGATAAATATAAATAAATCTATTTTTCCAATTACAAATTGTACTTCTATCGTAATATGAAACGATCCAAATACTTTAGGATCTGGATTAGGTTTGCCTAGATTTACTAAATTTTTAAGAGATTCAATATTTTTAACTACTTTCCATCTAGATGTAGTTGTAGGTTTACTTTTAAGTGATGCTGGATTAAGTAAACAAGTTAAAAATGGACAAGCACGTTTAGCTTTTAAACAAAGTATGTCTCATTTTTCTGTTTTTTGGTCTATTTTCATGATACTTTCTCCTTATTGTAGTGTACTTCCTTATACTGATAATGCTACAATTAAAATTAAAAAATATTTCGGTATTCGATTCGATACTCGTACTTGTTTATGTTTTACTATGTTATATGACATTTTTTATATAAAAAATAAAAAAGTAGTACCTCAAGATATTTTTAATTTACTTAGTCCAATTGCTTTAGCTTATTGGATTATGGGAGATGGTACTGGTAATGCTTGGCGAGGTCTTTATTTATGTACTGATAGTTTTTCTAATTATGATGTTATTCGATTAATGAATGTTATGCTAATTCGTTATGGTATAGAAAGTAATTTTGTATTTGTTAGTGGTAAACCTAGAATTTATATTCCTTCTACTCAAAACAAAAAAGTATATAAATTAGTAATTAATTATATTCATCCTTCTATGCTATATAAAATTATAGGTCAAAAAGCAAAAAATAATTAGATCTACTTAAATCAAAAAGCTTATAGTAAGGCAATAAATTTTATAACTACGGTATTAAATATGAGAACTAATGGTATGAGTTTACATAAATTGCCTCTATTTGTTTGGGCTATTTTTGTTACTGCTATCTTATTATTATTATCTTTACCTGTACTTGCCGGTGCAATTACTATGTTATTAACAGATAGAAACTTTAATACTAGTTTCTATGACCCTGCTGGAGGTGGTGACCCAGTATTGTATCAACATCTTTTCTTAACAAACAATATTTACGAATTAAGTCTCTCAGTTGTACCATTTTTATCACTTAGTTCTAGTAATCGTTCATTCAATTTTTCTTCATTTTTTGAAATGTATTCAAAACTTTATCCTAATCGATCTAAACCAACACAATCTTTTTTAGAATGGTTTATAGGATTTACAGAAGGAGATGGTTCCTTTATAGTCACTAACAGAAGAAGTTTACAATTTGTAATTACTCAAAGTAGTGTAGATGTACAAGTTCTTTATTATATTTTAAAAAATCTAGGATTTGGTAAAGTTATTCTACAATCTAAATCTAATAAAATACATCGTTTTATAGTTCAAGATATATCACATATTTTTTTAATATGTCTTATTTTTAATGGTAATATGGTATTTTTTACAAGAAATTCACGATTTTTAACTTTTCTTTCTGTGTATAATGATTTAGCTTTACGGTTGAAATTAGAAATAATTAATCCTATATTAGATACATTACTTCCAACTTTACAAGATCATTGGATTGCTGGATTTACTGATGCTGAGGGATGTTTTACTCTATCTTTACTTTCTAATAGTATAGGTTACCGTTTAAGATTTATTTTAAGTCAAAAATGGGAAGTAAATAAAAGTGTTTTACTACATATTTCTTATCTTTTTGGTTTAGGAACAGTAAGTCCTCACTCTGCACCAAATAATTGGGAATTCATAGTAAATGGAGTAAAAAATACTTCCCACATTCTTCCTTACTTTGATACATATACATTATTTTCTAAAAAAAAAGAAAGTTATTATTTATGGAAACAACTTCGAATTCAATTAATAAATGGAGATCATTTGAACAGTGATTCTAGATTAGAAATGGTTAAATTGGCTAAATGTATTAATAAATCGTAAATATTTGTGAACGGGAAAACAGAGAATGGTTTAGCTAAAGCTATGAAGCTAAAGAGGCAGATGTGAAAATAAATTTTATAAAATAAAAGACCTCTCAATCCGTAACCTATTTTAATCACCACAAGTTGCTTTAAGACACTAATGGTAGAGGGATTATTTCCATATTTTTATGTTTTTAATAATATATTATAATAAGGGGACAGGTATAGGAGAAAAATACAGCAAATGCAATCGAAATTCTTTTTATTATTTCAGCATACCATTACTCTAGTCCTTATCTTAAAAACCACTATGCAATTCTTAGAAAAAAATATCTTAATATTATAGGTTCTCTTAATAAAATAATAACATGTTAAGTTAAGAGAAGTGGAATGATAGGTTTAGCCTGACAGGGCTAAATAACGTTAAATTTTTAATTTAATTTTGGCGTTAGGCTATGCTAGTGTAATTTACGGTCAACAGAATTCTCAACTAAAGACCGTCGGTCGTCTAAGAGATCGCTACAGACTGGGTCACTGGTGGGTATCTGAAATGATGCTTAATGTACAGTCGGTTCTTTCTTCAGAATAATATTTTATTATTTTTATTATTTTGAACACAAGGCTATTAATGAAGCTATGCTAAAACTAAAATTGACCAACTTAGAGGACAGTTATAGCAGAAATAGTACATGAACTTAATTGCCCTTCCTTCCAACGGAATGGGACCTGCTCTAAATAACTAAAATATACAGAGTTGTAGAAAGAGATTAAAATTTAAGTTAAGTTTGAAAGAATGGGTTCTTTGGTCATCCAGAGGTGAATTTTCTAAATATAAGCTTCTTAATGTGGCTATTTGCAGGAATAACTTTAATAAGTTTTAAATACTCCCACTATTTTAAAGTCATAGTAATAAAGTTAAAACAAAGAAGTCAATCCGCAGGTAATTTTATTAAAATTATTAATGAATTAACTAATAATTTAACTAATAAAAGAACCTCAGAGACTTTACGCTACAAATCTACAGAATCTGTAAATATAAAAAAAATATCTATTCATGTACCTAAACATTTTAAACCAATAAATGATTCCGATTTTGGTTATTATTTAGCTGGTTTAATAGATGGAGATGGTCATTTTTCTAAAGCATTTCAATTGGTTATTGTTTTTAATGAATTAGATGCTTCTTTAGCTTATTTTATAAAAGGTAAAATAGGATACGGAAATGTTTATAAAGTTAAAAATAAAAAAGCTATTATTTTAGTTATTTCTAATCGTGCTGGTTTACTTAAAATTCTTAATTTAATTAATGATAAAATCAGATCTGAAAACAAATTAAATCAAATAAATAATAATATATTATCTAATCCTTATTTTAAATCATTTCCAGTTTTTAGTCTTAATTCCGATGTCAATTTAAATAATTATTGGTTATCTGGTTTTTCTGATGCAGATGCTAGTTTCCAAATAAAATTAATAACTAGAAAAAATAAAACTGAAGTAAGATTAAATTTTCAAATAGATCAAAAAAAAAAAGATTTGTTAATTTTAATAAAAGACTTTTTAGGTGGAAATATAGGATATAGAAAAAGTCAAGATACTTATTATTATGGATCTACTAGTTTTGGATCAGCTAAAAATGTTATTAATTATTTTGATTATTTCCAATTACTTTCTTCTAAACATATTAATTATTTAAAATGGAGAAAAGCTTATATTATTATTCAAAATAAAAAACATTTAACTGAATCAGGTTTAGATGAAATAATTAAACTTAAAAAAACAATGAATAGAAATAATTCAGATACAATAGATTAAGATAAAGTCCTAACAAGAGCGTGAGTTCTTGAGTGATAATATTAAAATAATCTTATTTTAAATAGGATATTTTTTTTATCCAAAATAAAAATTGTTATATCTTAATTATTCCTGGATTTGGAATAGTTAGTCATATAGTATCTACATTTTCAGGAAAACCTATATTTGGTTATCTTGGTATGGTTTATGCTATGTTCTCAATCGGAATCTTAGGATTCTTAGTGTGGTCTCACCACATGTTCTCTGTTGGAATGGACGTGGATACAAGAGCTTATTTTACTGCTGCTACTATGGTAATTGCGGTACCAACAGGTATTAAAATCTTTTCATGGTTAGCAACATTATATGGAGGTAGTTTAAGATTTACAACTCCTTTAATATTCACAATTGGTTTCTTAGCTTTATTCACAATTGGAGGATTATAATTAACTACTTAGTCCTCTTTAAAGGTTATTATGTGCTGGGAACCTCTGATGCCTAAGATACTCTACCTTATATTTAGAAAGGCATAGTAAAAAAGCTTAGTATTGAGAAATCAGCAGGAAACCAACAGATACGATTTTGTATCTTAGTAGGATCCTCAGAGACTATAAGTGACCGTTCAACTATTTTATAGATGAATAAGATATAGTCCGCGAAAATATTTATTATTTTCCTGTAGTTTTGTGTTATTACATTAAAGATATTTACGATTATCCTTTATTATCTACTTGTTTTTTTAACTAAAGTAGTAGAACAAGTTAAACCAGTTAAAGTTTATAATAACTTTAAGAATGATAGAATACACTTATTAAAAGAATAAAAAACTAAAACTGGTGTTTATATACTTGTTAATTTAGTAAATGGTCATAATTATGTAGGTAGTTCTGTAAATCTTGCAGGTAGAATGCGGAATTATCTAAATAATGCTTTTTTAAAAAACCAAAAAAATAGTAATATGCCTATTGTTAAAGCGTTATTAAAATATGGACAAGATAACTTTGCTGTTTTAATTGTAGAGTATATTGATATTAAAATTTTAACTGTGCGAGAAACATATTTTATATCTAAGTTTTTGCCTTATTATAACGTTTTAAACACAGGTTATTCCTCATTAGGTTATAAACATACAGAAGCTACTAAACAAATGCTTTCTGATTTAGCTAAAAATAGAGTACATTCTGAAGACACTAAAACTTTGATATCCAGAGCTTTAGTAGGGAAAAATAATCCTTTTTATAATAAAACTCATTCTACTAAATCTAAATTAAGAATGAGTGAAGCTAATTCGGCTCATCCTGTTTATGTTTATAATTCTTATAAAATTTTACAAGTTATTTTTCCTTCTGTCTTAACTTTAGCTAAATTGATTAATTCTAATCATTCTACTATTTTAGGTTTTATTAACAGTGGAGAATTATTTAGAGGTGATTGGTATTTTTCTAAATTACCTTATAATATCTCAGATATACCCTTGATATTTGATTTTTCTTCTATTGAGTTTGATAATCTTATTTCTGATGTGAAGAATAATTCTCATATTAAAAAGGCTGTTTTTTTATATAATTTAAAAAGAGAATTTATACAAAAATTTGATGGAGTAACGCAAGCTAAGAGAGAATTAAATATTAGTCATGAAATAATTAAAAAACATGCGTTAAGGAATAAACCTTATCAAATTTATATTTTTAGTTATGAAAGATTGATAAATTAATATTTTTGTGTAACAGGAGTTATCTTATCTAATGCTAGTTTGGATATCGCATTACATGATAAAATTTTCAAAGAATTATATTCTATGGAATTATTAGCTAGTTCTATTTTTATTAATAATGATCACATTGAAAAATTTTGGGTAGGTTTAATGGATGGTGACGGTAGTATACAAGTAAATCACTGGCGGAAAAAAAATTTACAATATAGATTAGTAATAAAATTATCTAATTTAGAATCTAATGTTAAGATGTTAATATTAATTTCTAATCAATTAAAAGGACATGTCAGAGTATCTAAAGATGGCAAATTTGTTCTTTGGGTTTTAGATAATAAAAATCATATTATTAACATTATAAAAATTTTTGATAAATATCCTCCATTAACAAGTCGTCTTATTTGCTGTCTTTCTTTTTTAAAATGTTGTTTACTAAATAATGATGTAGAAATTTATTTAGCTTCACGAAAATTAAAATATTCTAATCAATTAAATATAATACAAGAAAAAAATATTAAATTTGAATTACCTTTAAATTATTTTAATAGTTGGCTATCTGGATTTATAGAAGCTGAAGGATGTTTTTCAATACGAAAAAATAAACAGACCTCTTTTTCTATATCACAAAATAAAGATATTTACATATTAAATGTTATTAAAACATATTTTAATGCAGCTAATGTCATTAGAACACCATATAAAAATAAATCATTTTATTCATTAGAAATATACAAAAAAGATATTTTACTTAAAATTATAAATCATTGTGAACTTTATCCTTTATTAGGAGCTAAAAATGGTAGTTTATTAATTTTTAAAAAATCCTTTGAATAATGTGTTATGTTGTCATCTCACTATGATAAGTTGATCTTATCGGTTATTAATTTTTAATAGCTAACGGTGAAACCTTAATTATGTTTTTGTGCAGAAACGTCTACTACTGTAATCAAGGCAATACCGTGGAAACAGTTTACTGGATCTGTAGAGACTATACGTGAGATTTGAAAACTTATTTAGTTAAGTGAGTATAAAAAGAGATAGTCCGATCTTAAGCGTAAGTTTAAGTTAACATAAATAACTTATTATGTAGTAGCCCACTTTCATTACGTTTTATCAATGGGTGCAGTATTTGCACTGTTTGCTGGTTTCTATTACTGGACACCAAAAATTGTAGGTAGAACATATAATGAATTTTTAGGTAAAGTTCATTTCTGGACATTGTTTGTTGGGGTTAATCTTACATTTTTCCCTCAACATTTCTTAGGTTTAGCGGGTATGCCTAGAAGAATACCAGATTATCCAGATGCTTTTGCAGGATGGAATGCTATATCTAGTTTTGGTTCATTAATCTCTGTAATAGCTACTGTATTATTCGGTTATATTATTTATGATATATTTGTAAATGGTAAAGAAGTTAATAATAATCCATGGGCAGTGCCTTCATTCTTTACTTCTATTTCACAATTTGATAATGAAACTGATTCAGCTAATACATTAGAGTGGTCATTAGCTAGTCCCATTCCTTTTCATGCATTTAATATGTTACCTGTGCAGTCTTAAATTTTCAATAAAAATGAATTTGTTTGTTAAATTTTTAATTAAATTATATAAAAATGAATTTATTTTTAAAAATTTTTTAATAATTTATATAATTTATGGACTCATTATCGGTTACCCGATATTTCTAAATTGTTCTAAATTTATACACAGCTTATTATTCTTTACAATAATTCTATATATAATATTATATGTAAATTATTCTGGATTATTTGGAAAACAAATTAACAAAATTCTAAAACAAAATATTAAGAATAGATATTTCACTTTATTAAATGAATTTTCATTATTAATTATATTTCTATTTATATTTATTATGTTTATATTTTTAATTTATTATTTTAATATTTATAAAATAATTAATATTCAAGATAATTTTATATTATCTAAACATAATCTAGTAGTATCTAATTTTGGAGATAATTCAGATAAATTTTTTAATTTGTTTTATTTTAATTCTAATTATTCTTTAGTTTTACAAGCTAGTATTTATTTTAATCTTTTTATTATTAAAAAATATCCTATATGTATGAAGCATATATTTAAATATAAAACTAAAAATATTTTAAAAAGTACTGAATTAAAAAAAAGAAATTATTCTACGGATAAAAATAAATATAAATTAATGAATGACTTTACTAAAGCACAAATTAAAAATAATAGCAAATCTATCATTCTTTTGAATAAAATACATGATTACTTACATAAAAAAGAACTAAAATTGCATTTTAATAATTTATTAATTAGATCAGAAAAATTAAAACATAAATTATTAGAGCATAATGGTCTTCTTAAAATTAATAATAAAGATTTAGAAATATTTGAAATTGTTCATGATGCAAGTGATTTTATTGTATTGAAAAATATTGATATAATTAATTCTTATGCTGTTTATGTTTCTATTTGGAAGTTTAACCCTAAGGAATATGGTAATTTCTTATTTTATAATGTTAATTATTTAGATATTTCAGATAATTTAAATATTACTAATTCTAATAATGTTATTTTTGCTAGAGAAGTTAATAAGGAAATATTAGGTAATGGAAATAGTATTCTTGAATTAAATTTATTAGATTTAAGATTTAGAAATAAATATCATTATATTTTACCTCCTTTGAAATATTTATTAATTGATCCTTATGTGATTAGTTCTAAATTTAGTAAACAATTTAAATTTAAAGATATAATAAATCCTGATAAAGAGAATGGTTATAACGATTGTCCTAATAATTTTAAATATTGTCAAATAGTAAAAAATTCAGGATATAATACTAATTCTGTAAAAAAGATTAAACCATTTAATATTTTTATGGATAAATATATTGATTTAGATAAAATGTTTTTATTTAAATTTTATAATAATGAATTTAAATTTAATAATTATAATAGTTTACAAAGTTATAATAAATTAATTAATTGTTTTAAACTTAATTTTAAAAAGGATATAAGAATTGAAGGTCAATTTCAATTAGATTCTGAATATAATATATTAAATTATAAAAATATTAATTCTAATATAAAAATATTTAAATTGAAACTTGATGTAGTTATTGAAAAAATAATACATGTTCCTAGATATTTTTTTTTTAATCATTTTTTTGCTTATCAGAATATTAATCAAATTGATTTTTTTTATGAGTTTATTCAAAATTATATAATTTTTTTTAATGATTCTAAAAATTTGTATAATGAAGGTTATTCCAGAGTTTATAATATATTTAAGAATATAATAGATTTTTATTCCATAAGTAAATTTATTTTTAAAATTAAAAAGTATAATAGATCTTTGATAAAGTTTGAAAACTCTAAAGTTAATATTTTAGTTAATTTTATTTTTGTTGTTACTAAAAATGAAAAAAATGAAAATATTTTAGTTTTATTATGTTTTAATAATATTACTGGTTATATTATAAATATTTTATTTATATGTAAGTTAAATGCTGAGGATAAAATTAATAATAAAGATTTAAATTATAAATTAGAATTTTTTATACAAGAATCTATCATTGAATTTAAAAATGATCTAAATAATTTATATAGAAAGTATAATCATTTTTTTTTTATTTAAGTCATATTTATAATATTAATTTATATGATGTTACATTTTGTTATAATATAAGTTATAATATTTTAACTAATTCTATGAATAGTAAAAATGGTAAAATTTTTATAAAATTTAATAAAATTGAGAATAATCAACTAGCAAAATATAGAAATATCAAATTTAGAATAATTAATAATAATGAAATTTTATATAATATTAATTTTAGAATTAGCCCTTTTATTAATAAACTAGATTTTGTAAAAATAGATCCTATAAATTTAGAATATCAAGGTTTATTTAATTTCTATAATGAAATAATTTTAGATAAAAAATATAATGAAAAATGTAATATAAAAAGTAATTTTTTTAGTGATTTTTTATTTATTTTAAATTCGAAGAATACTCAGACTGTTAATGAACTTATTAATAATTATACTGAATTAGTTAATAGTAGAATATATTAATTTAAATTTCAATAATATTAAATAATTTTTTTAATAATCTATTATAATTTATATTTTTTGTTTTAATACCTACCTTATTTTTTTTATATTTTATATTAGATTAATCTAATTAAGATATATTTAATTTTATATTTTATTTATTTTTTATTATTTTATTTGTGCAAAATTTTATAATTAAATTAAATTTTAGTATATAAAAATATTTAGTACTTAAATAAATAAATAACGGTTTTTAAAGTTTGTACTGTAAAACAAACAATTATTATTTTTATACTTAGAATATTTAAATTTAATATTTAAAAGTTTTAAAGATAATTCTTATTATTATTATTTAATAATTTTATTTTTATTTATGACAATGACAACAATTTTAATTTTAGCTCATATTACTGTTAAGTTTTGCTTATGGTTTTTACTAATAATTAGTATATTATCTCTAATGTATGAAGGTAGATTTGGGATTTACATCCAAAGATTTTCTTTAAATTTCATTAAAAAAGCTTCCTTTTTCCAAACATATTGTATAATATTTTTTTCTTATTTAATAATTGGATGTGCAATAGATTGTTCAATAATAACGATTTATATTGATTATGGTTTCCCAAATATTAATTTTGAACATTTTTCAGATAATTTTTCATTTAATTTTTCTGGTGAAATATCATCTAATAATGTTATTACTGAAAGTGTTAATAATACTTCTACTAGTGGAACAATTTCTGATTCTACAACTAAAACAACTTCAACTTTAGCTAATAGTTCAACTCCTGCTACTTCAGCAGATTCATCTAATAGTACCTCTTCTACATCTAATAATACATCTTCTAATCAGAATAATAAGACCTTACATAAAAGTTCATCTAGTTCTGTTTTAATAAGCATTAAAGCTGCTGAGGCTGCAATTTTTACTTCTGCTATTGCTGCTAGTAAATTTATTATACATAAGGCGCCTAATATACAAACTAAAGTATTGGCAGTTGTAAGTTCAATAATGTTAGGTGCAAGTGCAATAGTAGCTAAAAATATAGCTTCAAATATGAGCTCTAATTTAAGTTTAATAAAAAATAAATTAAATAATTTAGGTTCATCATTGGCTGAATTGTTTGATCTAACAGGTAACTCTGTTACAGATTTATTAGTTTTAATTAAATATATGCAATCTGTTCAAATAACTATATTATGTTTTACTTTATATTATTTTATTTTATTTAATATTAGTGAAAATAAAATTGAATTTTATTTAATGAAAATATTCCCTAAAAAAATTGTATTATTTATAATTAAAAATCTTAAATTAGTTAAAAAAACAGGTTTTATATTATTAATTATTTTCTTATTGTTATCCATTATAGCTGGATATTTAGTTTTACATTATTTAGATTTCTTTTTAATAAATTTTGATACCATTTGTGATTATTATATAAATAACAAATCAAAATAATATTTATTAATATTTATTAATTTTATATTTTATAAAATATTTTATAATATTTTTTGTTTTATTGTTATATAAAAGTATGAAGTAACTTAAATTAATGATTTTATAAATATTAAGTACTTAAACAAATTAAGCGTAAAGAAACATTAAAATTTAATTATAACAATGTTGATGAATATAATTCAATCTAATTTATATATAAATTCTCCTTTAGAACAATTTGAAGTAACTAGTTTATTAAGTTTAGATGCACCTATTTTTGGTTATATTGGTTTAACTTTAACTAATTTAGCTTTATACTCATTTTTAATTTTTATTTTAATTGTTGGATTACATTTTATGGGAAATAATGACACTAAATTATTACCTTCTAAATGGTCTATATTATTAGAAAGTTTATTTGCAAGTATTAATTCAATGGTTAGAGAACAAATAGGTAGAGAAATTTATTTACCTTTTATTTATTCTTTATTCTTTTTCATCTTAATAGCTAATTTATTAGGTAACATCCCATACTCATATACAATTACTACTTCAGTTATTGTATCTATTGGATTATCATTTACTATATTAATTGGTGTAACAATACTTGGATTATCTATTCATAAAATTCATTTCTTCTCATTCTTTATACCTTCTGGTACTCCTTTAGCTTTAGTTCCTTTATTAGTTTTAATTGAATTAATTAGTTATTTAGCTAGAGCTTTCTCTTTAGGTATAAGATTATTTGCTAATGTAGTAGCTGGTCACACATTATTAAAAATCTTATCTACATTTTTATATCAAATGTTCTCAGGTGGAATAATTATATTTATTGTAACTTTAGTACCTTTTGCTTTATTCTTAGCTATAACTGGTTTAGAATTAGCTGTATCATTTATACAAGCTTATGTATTTGTACTTCTTGTATGTTCTTACATTAAAGATGCTATTGAATTACATTAAATATATATAAATTTTATATTATTAATATTTGATTATATTTAGGTCACCCTTCACTATTAAATAAATTTAATTTATAAAATCTTTAAAAATATTAAATTAAAAATGTTTACTATATTATTATATATTTATTATTAATATTTGACTAGAATAATTAAATATTTATTATTAATATTTGATTAGAATAATCTAATAATTATTATTAATATTCATTAGATTGTTTTATATTTATTTTGTTTAATATTTTCAATATTTATTTATTATATTTATATTGTTGAATATTTATTATATTTATTTATATATATATTTATATTTTTACTGTTATTATATTTATTCAATAGTTAAATTTAATTATTTAATTATTTTACTATATTATTAAATATATAATAGATATACAAATTTTTATTAAAAGAGAGTTAGATATCTAAAACTGGGATTAATTTCTTTATTAATAATAAAGTTTAATTTAGAGAAGATTCAAGGTTACATTAAATATATTTTTTTTTACAAAATAATTTGTGGATATTCTTCAAGCAAATTTTAATTTATTTAATTATAAAAATCTAACACTTAAGTCTGTTATTGCTAATAAATAAATATGAAAAATTAAGATTCCTATATTTGACCTATAAAAATTTAGACCAAAACAGTTTAATATAAAATTAATAAATTTATATATACTTTAATATATTAAAATTATTTAAAATTTAGTTTATATATTATAACAACATTAGTTCTATAGATATTCTAACTCATACAATAATAAATAAACATACAAATATGTATTAATTATATTAATATTTTTTTATATTATAATTTATTAAGCTGAAATAGTTTAATCGGTTAAAACATACCATTCATGACGGTAGAACAAAGGTTCGATTCCTTTTTTTAGCTTTATTATCACAAATATTAAATAATTATTAAATATTTTAATTAATTAATTAAATATTAATATATTTCTATTTTAAAGGGTAAAATCAGAGATTTGAACTCTGAACATCGTCGCCACAAGACGTCATTTTGCCAATTAAACTAATCTTACCTCTTTTAATATATTTTTATTATTTTAATTTTTTTAAATTGCAAATTAATTAATTATCAACAAAATAATCTAATTATTATTTCTTTAGTTATATTTAAAAACTGAAATATTATTTAATTTTTATTTAAATTAATTTTTAAAAAATTTTTATATTAACTTATTTGTAAGAAAATTTCTATATAAAATCTAAATATATATTAAAAAATAATAAAACAAAATAATTATAAAAGTATCGATGACAATATTGTTTTAACATCAAAAAAAAATTTAATTTATAAGTATTTTAAAGGGGTTATTAAGGATAACTAGCAAATTTATAAAAAAGGAGGCAAAAGCCAAAAGCCATCAATACAGAGATAAAATTTATAATATTTTTATATTTATTATACATGGAATCTGTGTGCGAGAATGTGGCGATCCTAAGGGAAACCTTATTATTATTACTTCCCGAAGTAAAACATTTCATTAGGGAAAGGAAAGGAAATCAACCGAGACTCCGAAAGTAATGGTGAGTGAAATCGGATTAGCCTGATTTATTTATATAAAATAAAAAGTGGAAAAAATATGAAAATATATTTAATTTTATTCTTGTTTAAAGATTAAAATAAGTTAAAGTTAAAATCTGGTGAAAGTGGAATTTCATTAAGAATAACTTAACAAATTAAATTTATTTTTAGTATAAGTAAATATAAATTATGTTAATGTTAAATTTTCATAATTAATTTATTATTGACTGATTGTTTTTTTAACATGTCCATACAAAAGGTGTGTAAAAGTCCTGTATTTTTTATATAAACAAAAAGAATTATATTATATACTATCAACGATATATATAATAATATTTCAATAATCAAGTACGATGAGAGATAACTTGTCGGAATATAGGGGAACCATCCTCTAAGGCTAAGTATTATAAATTTAGCGATAGTGAAAAAGTACCGTGAGGGAAAAGTTGAAAAGTGTGAGGGTCAATGATTATTAGATATAACTAGAAATAATATATTGAAAATTATAACCCTTGAAAGTAAATAACGCAGTGAAATAGACTTGAATTAGTAACTCTATAAGCAGTCGAAATTTTCTTTAAAATAAAACGAGAGATGACGGCGTACCTTTTGCATAATGGGTCAGCAAGTTAATAGGAGTAGCAAGGTTAAAAACCTTAGCGAAAGCGACTGGATCAAAAAGATATTGGGTAAGTTACTTCTATTAGACCCGAAGCCAGGTGATCTTTCTAGGACCAGATTATAATGGATCGAACGGGTGAATGTTGCATAATTCTCCGAAGAGTCCTTGAAAGCGGCGAAATACCAATCTGACCTGGTGATAGCTGGTTTTCTACGAAACATATTTAAGTATGACATCTACACAAAATTTATGGAGGTACAGCACGGCAATTCCCAACAAGTTTTAGAATAGAAAATTTATATCAAATTCTTTATTTTATTAGGAGTTTAGGTTGCGGGGACCTCGAAAATCTTACCAATGGAAGTGAAACTCGGAATTACATAAATTGGTGGTAGATATTCAGACTGCTCATGCTAAGTTGGGTAGTCAAGACGGAAACAGCCGAGAACACATGATTAAGGTCCCAAATGATTATTAAGTGAAATAAAGGAAGTAACAAATTGAATGCAGCTGTAAAGTGAGCCTGGTAGTAGCTACTTATAATGATCGTGTAACAACGCATCAGCCCTTAGAGTGTTGCGCCGAAAATTCAACGGGTCTTAAATAATCAACCGATATCGTGTTAATTTTAAATAAAAATTTATTATTTGTTTATTATTTTTATAGACAAATATATCTTAAACTTTTTATAAATAATTAATTATACAAAATTTTATCTTGAACTATTAATTAATTAATTATTATTTAATTTAGTTATTTCTAATTAATATAAATTAGTTTAATATTTCCCATTTATATGAAATATATTAATAACAAAATAATAAATTTTATAAATAATAAATCTTTTTAGTAATTTAAAGTATAATATAAATATAATTTATAATTAGATTTTTATATTGTTAATATATTTTATTTATCTTAATTTAATATATTCTCTTTATTTTATTTAAAATCTAGGTAGTAGAACATTCAGATAGTTTCAATCCCCATGATTAACAGTGTTTCATTGTTCATAGGAATCTGAAGAGATAATGCTGACATGAGTAACGCAAAAAGAAAGAAGAAATTAGATCGAGAGGTCTTTTAAGATTTAAACTTTCTCGCCGAATACGAAAGGGTTATTAGCTAAAGATTAATTCAACTAATGTTATAGCGGTCTCTAAGGTACAAAACCAATGTTTTGGCTGATGAGTTCAACTTTGAAAGTCCACAGGGAGATTATTAACAAATAACACAGAATAGTAATGAAAATATTGATTATAATTAATTTGAACAATTGTTTTTATTAGTTTAGCAATATTCTTATGAAAAGAAGATTAATTTTTGTAAATGTAAGTGATTTTTAAAAATTAATATTGAATTGTTCTGATAACTTAGTTGAATAAAATAGTAAACTTAGTTGTTATTTTTAATAAAATTGGGACCAGGAAAAAAATGTTTGAATAACTCAATTTGTAGAAAATAATTTAGAATTAAACTTTTAGTTTCTCTATCAAAAAATAAATATTCTAATAAATTATAGATTATCTCTAATAGTCTAAGAGAAAATTTTATTTTTATTTTTATATTTAGTTTAGTCAAAAGAATTTAATTTTAGGTGTAAACCTGAATTGTCTTTATTTATTTTTTATATTAAATTTTAATTACAAATTGAGCCTACCGTACCCTAAACCGACACAGGTTCGTAGGTAGAGTATACTAAGGCGTAGAGCTAAAAGTTGTTAAGGAACTCGGCAAATTAACCTCATAAGTTCGACAACAAGAGGAACCATTTTTAAGAAATTAATAACTCCATTGAATTTTATTAATCTCTTTTGTGGTGGCACAAAATCGGAAGCCCCGACTGTTTACTAAAAACACAGCTATCTGCAACGATGTAAATCATAGTATAGGTAGTGAGGTTTGCCCGATGCCATTAATATAAGAGAAGTGATGGGTAACTGTTAATTATCGAAAATCTGGTTAATAGCGGTCTTAACTATGAGGATCCTAAGGTAGCAAAATAAATTGGCCATTAAATGTGGTCCGGTATCAATAATTTAACGATGGCTTCACTGTCTCTACAACTTGCTCAGTGAAATTGAATTACCCGTGCAGATGCGGGTTGCCACCAGGGGGACGGGAAGACCCTATGCAGCTTCTACTGTAGTTAATCATCATATTAATCTAGAACAACCTTAGTCAATAGCAAATAGGTATGTCGATAGACACAAAAATGGAAGACCTTAAGTCTAAGGTTGGGTTAATGTTTACCTTTTTATTTAATAAAACTAAAATGGGAGAGCTGATTGATTGGCAGTTTGACTGGGGCGGTCGTCTTTAATAGAGTAGCAAAGTACATCCAAATATAAAATTAAATAAAAAATATTTACTATTAATAATATTAATGTGTAAATATTCTCACAAACATCATATTGCTGTAAATTTTTTAATTTACTTTAACATCAATTTTTATTTTTTGTTTTTATAAGGTATAGCTAGAAGTTGAATGGAGATCAATTAACCAGTGATAAGGTTATGGAGGGTGTAATGGCGGTAAGCATGCTTAACTGATAGACTTAAAAGTCGCACAGATACGTAAGTAGGGCATAGTGACCCCTCGCTATATTATGGAATAGACGGGGATCAATTGATAAAAGTTACGCTAGGGATAACAGGCTGATAGCCGGCGAGAGTACACATTGTCCCGGCTGTTTGGCACCTCGATGTCGACTTATCCTATCCTCCGGGGGAAGAAGCTTGGAAGGGTTCGGCTGTTCGCCGATTAAAAGGTTACATGAGTTGGGTTTAATACGACGTGAGTCAGTATGGTCCCTATCTTCTGGTGGGACAAATAGTAAAAAGGGGGAGACCTTCTAGTACGAAAGGACCAATAGGATGTGTTTCTCTAGTGTACCAATTGTTGAAAATGAACTTTAAAAACTTGAAGGCAAAAGTAAAGCAGATATTGTGATTAATTGGCATAGTTGGGTAGCCACAAACATATTAGATAAGAGCTGATTGTATATAAAGCACGAAACTATCCCCTAGATACTATCATGGATTTCTCTTTGTCTCTATCTTTGGTAAATTGATAAGTATCCCTATCTTATCAAATATTTCTTGTAATCTTTGCAATAAAGTTATATTTTATTTTCTCTAAAACAAATAATGAAAATTATTAAAAAAAAATTATGTTTAGAACCAAATATTAGAAATAATATTTATTTTTAAATTAAATATATAATTTTAATAACCATTATTTCAATAGTACGAAAATTTTTATATAATATCTTATTGAATTTAAGATAGAATTGTATTATAAATTAATATGTTTAATCATATTTTAAATAATATGGCAAAGAGTTGGGAAAAATCCAACTAAATTAAGAAATAGAACATTTCTTTAATAGGATGCAAATGAATTCACTGTAAAGTGTAAAGTTTAGCATTACTAATTATTTAATTGACTTGATGTTATAGGTTGAAATTAAAAATGTACTACTATCACGTAGAAATAAAAATGATAAAAATGTTAATAAGGATGAAAAATTATATAAGTATAACAGATAAAGAAAATAACATTGGTTTATATATTTAACAGTCTATTAGTTTAATGGTTAAACATTTTAACATCAGTTAAAAAGTCATTGGTTCGATTCCAATAGGAGTGACTATAATGTTTATTGTTATATTTTTTATAATTTAAAAATAATTTTTAATAATATATGTTCTTATTATATATAATTTTTTTATTATTAGTCACAAAAATAAAGAAGTGGGCTGGAAGGTAAAGCAAATAATATTATATTAACTACAAAATATAATGTATTATTATTTTAGAAAAGGTTCGAATCCTTTACTTCTTGGATTTTATTATAAAGAAAATTTATTTTTTTAATTTATTTTTTTTTATTATAATAAGAGAATTGATTAAGATTAATCTTAGGATACCTATTAATATTTATTTTTAATGTTAATTTTGCATATAATTAAATAATAATTAATTTATGTTTTATTTTTTGGTTTTAATATTTATATGATAATGTAATTAAATAATTACAAGGTATTTAGATCATAAAATTTATTTTTAATAATTTAATTTTATTGATGAAAAAGTAAACTAAGACTGAGTATATTTTCTAAATATTAAATGTTAAAAAATATTTCAATTTTTAATACTATATTTAATGACGCGCCACAACCTTGGCAAATTGGTTTCCAAGATAGTGCTGCACCAGCATTTACAGGAATTGTAGAATTACATAATACAATTTTCTTCTATTTAATTATTACTTGTGTAGGAGTTTTTTGGGTTTTAGGTTCAATAATGTACTACTATAATTCAACAAATTCACCTATCGTACATAAATATTTAAATCATGGAACATTAATAGAATTAATATGGACAATAACACCAGCATTAATATTAATTGTTATTGCATTCCCTAGTTTTAGACTACTTTATTTATTAGATGAAGTAACATCACCAACAATTACTATAAAAGTAGTTGGTCACCAATGGTACTGGTCTTATGAATATAGTGATTATGTAACTGAAAATGGAAATTCTGTTGAATTTGACTCTTATATGATACCTGAATCTGATCTTGAATTAGGTCAGTTAAGACTTCTAGATGTAGATAATAAAATGGTTATACCTGTAGATTGCCACATTAGATTAATAGTAACTGGTATTCATAGTGCCCTTATTATTTTTAATAATATTATTTAATATAATTCGAATCTTGCTATATGCTGAAAACCTCTAATATTTAATCTAACTATACTATTAGTTATCAATGATTAATTTGATACAATGAGCAATCAGCAGGTAAACTTTAATTAAAATTTATAATTAAACCTTAGAGACTATACGCAAGAAGTCTTAACCTATTTAAATTAGACTAAGTTATAGTCCTAGTATATTTTTATATTATTATATTTAATCTCTTATGATTACGATGAAGCCAAAATCTTTATTTTTTAATTTATTAAATCTAGGTAATTTTAAAATTTATTTTAAACGATATAAATTTATAGGATTACATAAGAAGGATGTAACAATTAGTAAATTAGGGAAAAAAAAAAAACTAATTTGGGATGTAATGACACAACAAGTTTAGTTCATTATGGAAGTAATTTAGGTTCTACAGTTAACAAAGGTAGATTTTCTTTTATTTTAAAAAATTTAGATACTGAACCTTACTCAATAGTAGTGAGTAAACTATTATCAGATGGTTGGTTAGAAAAATACAGTTTAAATTCTAATACTAGATTTAAATTTAAATAATCTATTAATCGATCTGATTATATTATTTATTCATGAATGAGTCTTTCTCATTATTGTTCTAATATTCCTTTTATTGTTAAGTCTATCCGAAAAGGAAATATTCGTTATAGTTTAGAATTTGGTACTAGATCTTTACCTTGTTTTAATGATCTATATATTTTATAAAGACAAGACAATAAAAAGGGTAGTTCCTTATAATATTTTATGATATCTTAACTCCTATAGGTTAAGCGCATTGGATTACGGGAGATGGTGCAATTTTAAATAAAGGATTAGTTTTATGTACAGATAATTTTACTTTGCAAGAAGTAATAAATTTACGAAATGTACTACAAATTAAATATAATATAAATCTACTAATCAAGGTTGGAGAAATGGGAGACCTAGAATTTATATTTTACAAAAAAGTATACCTAAATTAATAAATTTAGTCAAACCACATATGTTACTTTTTATGTTGTATAAACTTCATCTATAATTAATACTTAATAATATATATATACTTGGCAGATGTAATTCATTCTTTTGCAGTACCTTCATTAGGACTAAAAATTGATGCTACACCTGGACGATTAAATCAATCATCTATATTAGCTGAAAGAACAGGAACATTCTATGGACAATGTTCAGAAATATGTGGAGTTTGGCACGGATTCATGCCAATTGCCGTAGAAGCTGTATCAGTTCAAGATTATTTAGCATGGATAGATTCTGTTTAATTAATCAGTTAAAATAAAAATTTGTAAATAAATTTTATTAACAATATAATAAACATAAATAATTTTATTATTTTATTAATATAATTACAATATTTTATAATTTTGTAATAATTAGAGTTATACGAAAAAACTTACAACTTACACTTATTTAATTTTTATCTTATTTATTTTTTTAATATCACCCTTTTTATAGATAAATATTATTTTTTAATAATTATTATTTATAAAATTTATTGGTTTAATTTAAATAAAATTAGTAACAAAAAAAATAAGATATAGGTTTTACTAAATTAGTTATAATAATAAAATTTTAAATTATAAAAGTAGTTAAGTAAATTGTTTATATCGTTATTGTTAAAATATAGTTTTTTCTAATTTTTATTAGTTTTGTTTATTTATAGTTACAGTGTTTTTAAATTTTTAAATTTATTAATATATAATGTTATTATATAATTTTAGACTAATTAGATATTCTCAAAGTTATTTTTATTTTTATACGGAGATTTGTAATGATACATAAAATATAATTTTATAATAAAACAATATGATTAAACAATTTACTAAAGAAGTTATTACTGGTATGTTACTATCTGATGGTCATTTAGCCTTAGGAAAAGAATATAAAAATGTAAGATTTTATGTTGGTCTTAAAAAATTAGAATTTAGTAATAAATTATATGATATTATGAAAAGTGATAATTTAGTAAAAGCTAATATTAAAAAATATGATTATTTGGATATAAGAAATAAACAGTTTTATAAAAGTTATAGATTTGCTACTTTAGTTAATCCTTATTCTTACAGAAATTTATCCAAATTGGTATACTAAAGTTAATAATAAAAATAAGAAAATATTACCAAATAATATTAATATTTTATTAACAAATGTAGCTATTGTTTATTGGTTAAAGGGAGACGGTACTTATAATAAAACTCATAATATTATTCAATTTTTACTAATTCATTTACTTTACAAGAAGTAGTAATGTTACAAAATGCTTTATCTGATCTGAAAAAGGAGTATTTCTAAAATTCATTATAAATTAAAATAACAATATATTTTGTATATTCCAAAAAAGATGTTAATGTATTAGTAAATATTATTTATTCATATATTTTACCTAGTATGTTATATAAAATTAGTTAATAATTTACAGGTTACCTCACTATCTTTATCATTATTAATTGTAAATGTAGATTATAAAAAAATTATATTATTTATAAAAGAAGACTTATTTTGATTAAGCTTTAAAAATTTACAATAACAAAATAAAAAAGAAATTAATTAATTAAAAGGGGGAATCTGATAATGGTAATCAGTTGTATTTGCATTACAAATATGATAGTTCGAATCTATCTTTCTCCAATATGAAAAATTAAATTTATAGTTATATAAATAAAAACAGTTTATTATTGTTAATTATAATAGCCTCGGTGGCTCAATGGTTAAAGCGTTCGTCTGAAGATCGAAAAAAAGTGGTTCGATTCCATTCCGGGGCAACTAAAAATAAGATATAATATATTTTTTATCAAAATATAAGAAATATTATTAATATAAATAAATTCAGTACAATATTATACTTTTTCTATATTATAAAAAATTTATTTTTAAATTAAATAATACAACATATTAAATTAAGTTATCATAGCCGGAATAGTTTAATAGGTAAAACGAATTCCTTGTAAGATTTAAATATTGGTTCGATTCCAGTTTTCGGCAATAATAAATAATCAAAATATTTTGTTTTTGGTGTAATAAAATAAATATGTTGTGTCATAAAATAAATAATAATGATTTTATTCAATCAAAGTTTAAATCTTTATTTTAATAACTAACTTAATGTTATTATTTTTTAAGTATTAAGTAGTTAAAGCAAATTAAGCGTATAAAATGATTAAGTATTTTAATAATCATGATGAATTTTTGTCATAAAATGAATAAAATGGATAAAAATAAAGTTATATTTACTCCAGAAATGTTAGATATAATAAATGGTATGTTACTAGGAGATGCGTATTTATCTAAAAGATAAAGTAACAATGCACACATACGATTTGATCAAGCTAATAAATAATTTATTGATCATTTATATAATCAATTGAAAACTTTAGTAAAAACTGGTCCTAAAGAATTAAAAAGATTGCATAAAAAATACAATAAAACTTATACTTCTTATTATTTTAACACTTTAACTTTTCCTTATTTTACGGAAATATACTCAAATTGGTATATAAGAATTAATAATAAAAATGTAAAAATTCTTCCCACAAATATAGCAGAATTATTAACACCTCGTGCTATAGCATATTGGATTATGTGTGATGGTTATTATCATAAAACCAATAAAACCATTATAATTAGTACAGATTCATTTAGTTTAAATGAAGTAGATACTTTACGAGATATATTATTATCTAAATATAACATTAAAAGTACTAGATACTTAAATGGTCATAAATGTTAAAATCAATATAAAATTTTTATATCTAAAAAAAGAAGCTATTAATTTCACAATGTTTATATTACCTTATTTACCTAATTTTATGTTCTATAAAGTAGGTGTTTAAAATAAGAATTCTTTTTTAATATCCCCATAATCTAACAAAAAAATAATTATTAATCCAGATGAACCTGATTCTAATATTATATCTTTGTATAATAACTAAAATATGTTGTGTAATAAATATATTTATAATAAGATTAATAAAAGAAGATCAGTGATAGAATGAGTTGTAGTTTAATTGGAAAAACACCATTTTTTGGTAATGGCTTATATCAGTTCGAATCTGGTCAACTCAGTTAAGTTATTCAATTATTTTTTATTAAACTAAACATTTATATCTAAAAATACAAGTAAAATTTTATTAATTTAAAATTTATTTTATTTGTTAAATTTGATTATATTTTGTATATTTTTATAAATAATCTTTTGATTATTAGGAAACAGAACTCGACTGGTTGAGTGTCTCCCTTTTAAGGAGAAAGTCTCGGTTCAAGCCCGGGTGTTTCCTCACATACAGCAAATTCTTTTACTTTTAAATCTAAGTAAGCACAAAATTATAATAACAGTCATTCTATTTTAATTATAACAAAATAATATACAAAATAATTGTATTTAAAATATTAAATCATAATAGTAATAATTTAATAATAATTATATTAATTATTTAAATGTTTATTTTATTTTTTAATTTAAAAGAATGAGCTAACAATTTTCAAATTATTATAATATTAAGAATACCTTATTAAAATATAAATAATTTTTTAATTGAATACAAATTAATTTTTTGTATTTATACTAATCTTTAGCTTTAAAATGTTCAATAATTATATTAAGTTATGTATTCCTTAATTAAACATTATATAAATCTAGAAAATAATACATATTGTAATTATTATATATAATGAATTATTGAAATTAATAAATAAAGTAATTATTCTAGAGAGTTTTTAACTCACTTTATTTCTTTCTTTAGCCATATATTAAGTCTAGCAAAATAGACATTAAAAATAAATATAAAATTCAATGCAAAATACAAATTTAAAAATGTTAAATTATTTCGAAAGTGCTTTTAATTCTAAATTAAATAATGAATATAAAGATAAAACTTCTTTAGATATAATAACTAATTATAGTGAATTTAAAAAATATATCCCATTTAATACTAAATTAAATAATAAATTATATGTATTAAAAAAAATAGAACAAAATTTAATGAATTCAAATAAAAATATATTAACTAATAAAAATATATTAACTAAAAAAAATATATTAACTAATATTAACAAAGATTTAATAAATAAAAATAATATAATGATACCTAGAAAAAAAGAAATTATTAATAATCAAATTAATAAAAATTTAATAACTAGAATAAAAAATATTAATACTAATTTAACAAATAATATAAATTTACCTTTAAATATTATAGGTAAACCAGCTCTTAATGAAAGAAATAAAAATTATTTAAGTTTAATAACAACATTTAATCCAGAAGTAGCTAAAGTTAAAAATACTGTATTTAATTTTAATTTAACTAATAATAAATTATTAAAAAATGTTTATACTATTTTAGAATATTCATTTAAATCAATGTCTAGTTTAATTAGTAAACCTTATTTATATATTAATCAAGATAAAATTATTATTCATTTATTTTTTTACAATAAAGTTCTACCTAAATTTAAATTATATAGAAAAAAGTGGAATATAAATAGTAAAAAGTGGAATATAAATAAAAATAAATGTGATATTACAGCAATTAAAGCTAATCAAAAATTACCATTCTTAAGTTTAAATAAAACTAAACTAGAAAACTTATGTGCATTGTTAAGTAAAATATTCAATAAATCAGTTGAATTAGAATTAACTCAGTTACATCGACTTTATCATGAACCTAATATTTTAGTTAATGCTTTAGGATCAATAGTTAATAGAATTAAATTAAGAAGAATTTTAAAAAGATTATTTAAAGCTATTGTTATTAAAAATCCTACAAGAATGATTAATAGAAAAAGATTCTCTGTAGTTCCTTGTATTTTATCTGGTCTTAGTGTTAAAGTTGCTGGGAGAGTTATGACTCAAAGAGTAGTACCTAGAAAAACTGTTAAATTTACTCAAAAAGGAAGTTTATCTAGAACAAAATCTATATTTGTAGAAAATTCCAGATTTACTAATAAAAATAAAAGAGGATCATTTAGTATCACTGTAACATCAGGTTACTTCTTATAATTTATTAATTGTTATTAAAAATAAAATTTTATTTATTTATTTAGATCACCCTTTCACTTAATAATATATTAACTTTTTAATATATTTATATTTAGTATGTTACAAGATTATCCTTTCACTTAATAATATTTTAATTTTTTAAATATATATAACAATTTTTGTATTTATTATTTTAATTAATTTTTGAATTATTAAATTTTTAATGAGTTATACTTTTTTAATAAATAAAACAATAAATGAACTCATTTTTGGTAGTAAATTTATTTTTAATATATATTTTTTATAAAATAATTATTTTACAGAGGTTCAAATCCTCTTGGGTTCTTCGCAACTCATTTAAATTATTTTTGAGTTATAGCGATTTATATTTTGTATATTTTTATATATTAAATTATTTTTTTAACAATAAATTTATTTTTTTAGTATAAATTTTTGTTTAGATTTAGATTAATGTTCAATTGAACTCTGCTTTTAATTAATTTATTTTAAAAGTCACATATTCTAGGTAAAACCTACTTGAGTTTATTAAGTTATTTTTAATTAAGATTAATTAAGATTAATAAGTCTCCTGTTTTCAGCCTTTAGTCGTATTATATTTTTATATATATTAAATTTTATATTAATAAAAACAAATATAATAATTCGAGCGTTATTACGTAGGCTAAAAATAAAAATTATTACAAATTATGAAAAATATTCTTATTAATATATTAGCTTTTGGTACACTTTTATCTAGTATTTTAGTTATTACTTCTAAAAATCCAGTAATTGCTGTAATATTTTTAATCTCAGTATTTATTAATGCAGCAGGTTATTTAATATTATTAGGAGTAGGATTTATAGGAATATCTTATATTTTACTTTACGTTGGTGCTATTACAGTTTTATTCCTTTTTGTTATTATGATGATCAATATCAAATTAACAGATATATTAGAAACTGGATCTCAATATACTAAAAATTTTCCATTAGCATTAGCTATAGGTTCATTATTTATTTATGAAATCTTTACTATAATGCCATTTACATTTAATAATGTTTCTGCTTTATCTTCTTTCCTAGAATTATTAACTAACTTAAATAGTTTATTGTTGAATTCTGATACTTCTTCATTTGTTAATGTTTTAAATACATTTAATCCTACTGTTGCTGATACAACTATAACTAGTTTCTTACATATTGAAGCTATAGGACATGGACTATATACTTATGGTGCATCTTTATTAATTATTTGTAGTGTAATATTATTACTTGCCATGACTGCACCTATTTTTATATCTAGAAAATCTAATTTTTAACTTAAATCTAATAAAACCAGAAGATTTTAAATACCATCACCGAATGAAAGTTTTACATTTACAAAAAATAATTTGTATGATTTTTTTGATAACCATTCAGTAGATGCTATACTTTGTTCAATTTTAGTTATGAATATTATATATTTATTTTTAATATTTAATTTATCAATTTTATTATTATATAAATTATTTTCTAAATCAACATTAGAATTAAAATTTATTGATAAAATAATATTATGCAAAATATAGTACTACAGTAAAATATTATATTAATAAGATAATACAAAAATCTAATAGATTTTCCACATTTCATATTATATTTGTAATATTAATAATAATTTTCTGTAATGTAGTTTCAATTTACTTATTATATAATTATTTTTTACATTTAGAGTTATTTTCTAAAATTTATTTAGGTTTAATTAAATAATAATTATTTCATTTTTAAAATCCCCCTATAATTTAATCGTTTAAATAATTATTTAGTTAATTTTTAAAATTTTTAATTTAAAAGAGTATGTTATTTGAAATATAATGTGTGTTAGACGCTATCATTAAAGATTAAATATATTTAATATGTTAGCAGCTGCAAAATACATTGGAGCAGGTTTAGCTTGCTCAGGTTTAATCGGAGCTGGAGCCGGAATCGGTTTAATCTTCTCTGCATTAATCGCTTCAACAGCTAGAAATCCTCAATTAAGAGGACAATTATTCGGTTACGCAATTTTAGGATTCGCTTTAGCTGAAGCTACAGGATTATTCTCATTAATGATTGCTTTCTTATTACTTTACTCATAATTTTTATATTAAAGTAATTAAGTTTTAATCATTTAAATTAAACAAAATTATTCTATTTTTTATTTTTATATTACCCCCTTATAATAAGTCTAATATGTTAATTTTATTTAAAACAATCTAATTATAATTAATTTTAATATATTTTAATAAATTATTTTATTTGTATTATTATTTTAGATTTAAATAAGTTAATTATTAAAGTAATTTTAATTAAGTAATTTATATACCTGTAAAAAAATTTAATTAACTAAAATATTCTCTTTGGTAAAAGAATATAATGTACTATAAAAAATATTATAGCGAGTATAGTTAAGTTGGTATAGCCTCTACCTTCCAAGTAGATATCATCAGTTCGAATCTGATTACTCGTAAATAAAAATATTTAATTAATATTTAAATTTATTAATATTTTTAATTTAATACTGAAATTAAAGTTTAATTAATTTTCTATTAAAGTACAAAATAATAACAAAATAAACAAATAATTTATTATTATTAATTAGTAATAAGAATGTTTAAATAGTAATATACTTTTTATATTTTTATTATTTTAAATTACAATTTCTTATATCTTAAAAATAGATATTAGATACCCTCATTATCTCATTTATTGAAAAGTTTATGATTATATTCATAATTTTTCTTATGTTTGATTAGTTAAATTATTTTTTTTTTTAATTTTTTAATTTAATTATTAAGCAGAGATAGTTCTTCAATATATAATAATTATTATATATATAGGAGCCTAAATATATTTTATTTATAAAAAAAAATGCCTCAATTAATACCTTTTTACTTTGTAAATCAACTATCATTTTCATTTTTAACTTTAATTGCGTTAATTTATATTTTCTCTAAATATATTTTACCTTTATTTACATTCCAACAAGTAATAAGAATGTATATAACAAAATTAAGTAATAAATCATAATTATTGTAATAATACCCCCCTTATTTAAATCTAAGAATCAAATTTATAATATGTTCAAATTTATTTTTTAAAAAATAAACTTATATTTAATTTATTATAAATAAAAGAAATCTAATTTATAAAAATATTTTTAATTATATTATAAAAATTAAACACAAAATAAACATATTATTTATTTTTAATTATAAAGAGCGTAGTATTAATTGGTTAGTATGGCGATCTCCAAAATCATCGGTAGGTGTTCGAATCACCTCGCTCTTGGCAGTTTCTAATTTTTTTAGGTTTAATAATTTTTAATTTAGGATTAAAAATTTTAATGTGTTATGTTTCAACAATAGTGTAACATATTACAATTTAATATGTTCAAGTCTTGGTATAACTCATCAAGCATTCAGTCGCTATTATTAAAAAAAAATAAATTAATTGATATAATTTACCATTAACTATAGATTATAATATTATAGTGGTATTTTTATTATCTAAAGATGGTAATATTCTTAAAATAAGAAAATATTTTAGTCTATTAGTTTATAAAGTAATAGAATATTCTGGATATAATATTATTGAAATATTAGATAATAAAAATAATATTAAAATTTATAGATAGATATTCAGAAGCTAAATCATCTTTTATTAGATAAATTAATAATAAAACTTATCATATTAAAAATGGTGAATTAATTGTTAAATCAATTAAAAATCAACCTATTATTTAAAAGCATTAAAAAAAGATAATAAATTGAATAATAAATTTATAACTTTAGATATTGAAACTAAAACTATTAATAATATAATGACTCCTTATTGTATTTCATTTTATGATGGTAAAAAATTAAGTTCATTTTATTTAACTGATTATAAAAATAGTCAACAAATGTTAACTTTTGCTATAGCTTCTTTATTAAAAAGAAAATATAATGGTTATAAAATTTATGTTCATAATCTATCTAATTTTGATGGTATATTTTTATTGAAAATATTTTCTTCTATTGATAATATTAAAATATTACCTATAATTAAAGAAGGTAAAATGATTAATATTAAATTATCTTATGATAATATTAATGCTTATAAAATTTCATTTAGAGATTCCTATTTAATATTACCAGCATCTTTAAGTAAATTAACTAAACAATTTAGTGTTGATAATAAAGGTATATTTCCATATAATTTTGTTAACGATAAATTTAATACCAATATTAATTTAAATTATATAGGTAAAGTACCTGATTTTAAATATTTTATTAATATTACTATAGATCAATATAATGAATATACAGAATTATTTAATAATAAATCTTGGTCATTGAAAGAAGAAACTATTAAATATTGTTTACAAGATTGTATTAGTTTATATCAAATTATTGATAAATTTAATGACTCTATATTTAATCAATTTAAATTAAATATTCATAAATTTCCTACATTACCTAGCTTAGCTTTTGGTATTTATAGGGCACATTATTTAAATGAATACCCTATACCATTAATTTCTGGCCAAATATTTAATGATATTAGTAAGTCATTTACTGGAGGATCAACGGATATGTTTAAACCATTTGGAAAGAATTTATTTAGTTATGATGTAAACTCTTTATATCCTTATGTAATGAATAATTTTGATATGCCTGTAGGTAAAATGAAATTCTTTGAAGGTGATATTCTTAAAATTGATCCTAAAGCATTTGGTTTCTTTGAATGTAAAGTAATAACTCCGAATAATTTAAAACATCCAATATTACAAACTAAAATCGATACTGGACAAGGATTAAGAACTGTATCTCCATTAGGTAAATGGACTATATTATATATTAAATTTAATTATATTAATGTTAAATATACATTAAATAATCAATTATTATTTACATTTACTGATATTTTGATTGATAAATCTGATCTAATAACGTTTATTAAGATTAAATATTTAATTTAAAAGGAAATATAAATGTTATAAAAAATAAATAAAATTTAATTGAGTCCTTAGTTTAATAGGTTAGGGCACCTAATTGTCAATTAGGACGGTACCAGTTCGAATCTGGTAGGACTCGTATAAAACTAACAAAATAAATAAAAAAATTTAAATAATTAAAATAACAAAAAAAATAATAATATAAAATAAAATAAAATTTTATGTTTTATGTAATATTTTTGATTTAGTTCTTAAGTTATATTAAATTTGATTATATTTTAAGATGAGCAATGATTTTTATCAGTTTATTAATTTTAATAGTGGCAATTGCCCTACCTTCATTTCAAAAGAATTTTTCTCCTATTTTATTCACTCGGTTATCCTCTATCATATTTATTTACGCCGGAGTATTATCTTTTAATACTTTATATATTGAATCAATTGGTTCAGGTTTAGGTATATATAGTGGATTATTCCATGTTACTGTAACCTCACAAATAATGGATACATTTTTATTTATAATGGCTTCTTTAATATTAATAGCTTGGCCTATAATAAATAATTCTGTATTAACAGTTAAAAATGAAACAGTTAACAAAACAAATAATTTACCTCAACATAAAGTAGGTAAAGCCATTAATCCATCTACTGAATATTCTTTAATTGTTATGTTTAGTACATTGGGTGCTTCTTTATTAATGTCTTGTGCTGATTTGGTTTCTATGTATTTAAGTATTGAATTACAATCTTTTGGTGTTTATATTTTATCTACATTATATAGAGATTCAGAATCTGCAACTTCAGCTGGTTTAAAATATTTCTTATTAGGTGGTTTATCTTCATGTATAATCTTATTAGGATCTGCTTTAATTTATTCTTATACAGGATTAACTAATTTTGAATCTATTTATAGTTTAGTTTCTGTATCTTACAGTAATCAAATTATTCATGGTTTAACTTTAGGATTTATCTTAATTTTAATAGGATTATTATTTAAAATAGCAGCAGCACCTTTACATAATTGGGCTCCAGATGTATATGATGATAGTCCCACAATAGTAACAATATGGTTAACAATAATGCCAAAAATCTCAATAATAATTTTATTATTAGAATTACAAAGTGGTATATCATTATCATCAGAAATAGAATTAATAGAATCATTAAAATCAATAAATATTTTAAGTGATTTATTATCTGAAAATATAATTTATGTTTTAAAAAATTTATTACTTATTAGTTCATTATTATCATTAATAATAGGAACAGTAGTAGGTTTAGCTCAAACTAAAATAAAAAGATTATTAGCATATAGTACAATATCTCATATAGGATTTATTTTATTAGCATTAGCTATTAATACAGAACAATCTACAGAATCATTAATATTCTATATTATTCAATATTCATTTACTAATTTAAATGTATTTTTAATTATTATTGCTTTAGGTTATTTAACACATATTAATAAATTTAATAATGGTAATTATTATGGTTCTAATACAGATATTAGATTTATTTCTGAACTTAAAGGTCAATTCTTCTTAAATCCTGTATTAAGTATTAGTTTAAGTATTTGTTTATTTTCTATGGCTGGTATTCCTCCTTTAATAGGATTCTTTTCAAAACAATTTGTATTATATTCAGCTGTACAAAGTGGATATTATTTTATGTCAATAGTAGCAATATTAGTAAGTGTAATAAGTGCTTCTTACTATTTAAAAATAATTAGAGTACTTCATACAGAAGAAAATATCTCTACAGACAAAATAACAAATAGTAATGAAACAAATAATTCAGTATTAAGTAATTTACATAGTTTCTTAATATCTATATTAACTTTATCAATTTTATTGTTTATTCTTAAACCATCTATAATTTTAAATAGTACACAATTGCTATCATTATCTTTATTTAACTTCTAATGAATAATTTATTAATGTTGTTTATTTTTGTTCCAATAATAGCTTTTGCTTTATTAGCTTTAAATGTTTTATTAGCTCCTAGAAATCCTTATGAATCTAAAGTTTCTGCTTATGAATGTGGATTTTTAGCTATAGAAGGTCAAACTAGATCAACTTTCCAAATTCATTTCTATATTGTAGCTATGCTATTTTTAGTTTTTGATTTAGAAATCTTATTATTATTTCCATTAGCAGTAACTCTATATCAAGTAAGTACTTATGGTTTTATAATAGCTTTAGTATTCTTTTTTGTATTAACTATAGGGTTCGTATTAGAAATAGGATCTGGAGCTGTTAAGATTACTAAAGATTACTAAATTTTAATTTAGAATTAGTCCATTTTAATTAGGATAGCTTTAAATTAATTTAGGTTCAATTATTTTCTTGATTCATTTATATTTTAATATCACCCTTCCTAATTTTGATTTTATAAATAATAGGTGTTATCCGATTGCTCCTGCTAAAACATAATTACAATTTCTTATATTTTATAATTAGATATTAGATATCCTCATTATCTCATTTAATGATAATTTATAATTATAAATTTTCATATATTAAGTATTAAAATATTAAATAGAGATAGTTCTTCAAATATATTTATTATGAATATATTAAGAGCCTGTTAAAAATATATATTTTATTATAAAACTTTTTCTTATTTATAAGGGAGTATTAAAAATATAATATTATATTTATATAAATTATTATTAATAATATTATTATACTAATAATAACATCTAATAAAATATAATATTGTTGGAATTTTCTACGTAATTTAATAAATTTAGTTAGTTTAGGATATTTATTTTCTAAATTTAATTTAATAATTAAATAATCACCATAAAATATTGTTAATATAGAAAATAAAGATAGTAATATAATAAATGAACCTGAAATATGTAAATAAGCTAATTTTTGATGCATAGACATACTTTCAATAATATTATATAAATTATTAAATAAATTTAGAAATGATTCTGTAAAATTATTATTATTTTTAGAATTAATATAATTTTCCATAGTATCAATAATATTATTTAATTTATTATTAGAATTATTAAATTTTTCATTTATATCTGTTAATTCATTTAAAATACTATTATTAGTATATATATACTATTCATCCAATTTAAAAACCTTTACACAAATATTTTAAAGTTTTTCTTATGTAATGTCTAAAAAAAAAAACAGTCTAAGTATATATCCTATAATTAATAAAAATAAATATATTAATTAAATATTACTAAATTGAAGGGGGGTATTAAAATTAAATTGGATTATGATGGATTATTATATATAATCCTAATTGAATAAGAGCTAAATTAATAATAATAAATATTAATGATATAATAAGAATAGGTTTCTTAGATTTATTCCATATACTGATATATCTATTAAAAAAAAATTCTATTTTCAAATATATTTTATTATGAATATATTATTTATAGATGGTAATTTTAATTATTTTATAATTAGTTTAATAGGGGATTTTTAAAATTATTTTATAGTTTTATTTGAATCTATTGAATTTACTCGTGAAATAGGATTAAGAAAATTATCTGTAGGAATTGGATTAGTAAAGTAACCTGAATTTTCAAATATTTTTATCAAGTAATGAATCATTATCATTAATAGGTTTTAAATGAGATAATTCTTTTATTAAATCCTTAAATTGTTTATCAAAATAGAAATTTTTCATGTTTTTGTTTTTAATATAAATTTTTAATATAAAAATCATAACTCTCATTATTTATAAAAATAAATAAATTTTCGGAGAAATTTTTATCTTTTTTAATAAAATATTTTCATTTTTTATAATATCTTCTATTTTTAAATCATTATTATTAATTTTAGATGTTTTATCAATAACTTTATTCCAAGAAATAATTTGATAATTAATTTTAATTTGAATAATTTCTTTTTCAAGAATATTTGATTCTATTTCAGATAATCTTAAAATTAAAAAATCATTAAATTCTTTATAATTTTTATTATTAATCTTTTGTAAATTACAAAATTCATAATTTGATAAATCTTTAAAATCAATTAAAATTTTTATAATAACAAATTTACCTTTAATTTTATTAATAATTTTATTAAAAAGTATATAATTTATAATATTTATTAATGATTTAGATAATAATTTATTGTAATTTTCTATATCTATTTCATTTATATTTATATTATAATATAACCAAGTATTCCATTTTAAATAATTTTTCATGTTTGTTTAAATTTGATATTAATATTTTTGATATAAAAATCTAATCTCTCGTTATTATATAAAATAATAAAATTCCGGAGAAATTTTTATATCTCTTTTATTATTTTTTAATAAAATTTTCAATTGTATTAATATTAATATTATTAATAATTTCATTTTTTACAATATAAGCTTTAGTATCAAATAATTTATTATTTTCATAAATAAAATTTCTTTTATTATCAGTAGGTATTAATGTATATAATTGATCTTTAATTATAATATTAGAATTAATTAAAGATTTAAACCATTTTTTATGAGATAAATTTAATTTATTATCTTTATTTAATAAAGATTTTAAATCATCAAAGGATATATCTTTGGGATTTTTATAACCTTTAATTTTACAAATATATTTATTATCATCAGTAATTCCACCATAAATTTTAGGACCTAAAAATAGAGCTTCTTTAAATATATATTCTAATTTAAAATTTCCAATATCATTATTTAAAAAAATATTATCTAAATCTTTATCAATAAAAATAGAATCAGTATCAGTATAAAATAAATTATAATTAATATTATTTTTGAAATTTTACATATATACTCTAGAATATGCTGTAACAGCAGATGCAATACCTATAGAAATTTTTAATTCTTTATCTAAATTATCTGGATTTATAAATGAACAGAAAAATTCATTATCTTTAAGATCTATAAAATCTATAATTTCATAATTTTCAGCTAATTTTAAGAAAATATTTTTATTTACAAATACTTGATCTGTATATATAGGTTTCATAGCAAATCTACCATATAAACTATTCATAATTAATTTACATGTCATATTCATAGGATCTGTTTTAAGATATTTCAATCTTAAATTATATAAATCATCTACAAATTCATTAAATATATTTTTAGAATCAAAAAAATAACCATGATTAATTTTAATATTATAATCTTTCAAACTATTATAATATTCACAACTATTTAATATCATATTAAATGAACCATTAGGAGAAATAGTTCTCATACCATTTTTAGTATCCACATGTAATTGTAAATATGGTTGATATAATTCTTTTTTAGTTGATATATCACAATCTCCAAACCAATAATAATCATTTTTATTTAAAATAGTAATATCACCAATAAATTTTCTAATTATTCCAACAGGAAATTTACTTCTTTTCATAATATAAGGATATAATGAATTAACATCATAACATCTAATATTTTCACCATATGGTTTATACATATCCGTAGATCCTCCTGTAAATGGTTTACTAACAAAACCTGATGATCTTTTTAATGAATTATTAAAACCTAAATATTTTGGTTATAGTGTATATGCTCATAATTTATCTAATTTTGATATAATATTTATATTTAAATATATTTCATCTTTATAAGAATATAGTAATAAATAAAATTTAATTTCGGAAAGACAAATATAACAAGGCAGTTGACCGATTGGTAATGGTGGTTATCTGTAAAATAATTGGTCTCCGACCGTAAAAGGTTCGATTCCTTTACTGCCTACTTAAAATAAAAATGGTTAAATTATTACTTATTTTTTTAATAAAAAAAATTTTTAATTTACTTAAATAAAATATAAATTCTTTCTTCTTATTAGTTTATTATTTAATTTATATTAATTATATAAATTTAACTTAAATATAAAAATATACACCTATAAATTTCTAACTTTATAACTATTATTTATAAATTAGAATTGTGAATGTTAATAATAAATTTAACTATATTATTTAATAAATATACAAAATAATAATACAAATTTTTTAATTCATAACTACTATTATTTTATTTTTAACTTAGATCTATTTTAAATTAATATAATTTATAGTAAAATAATTTAAAGACTAAAAATTAATAGTAAATAATATAATATTTAAATAAAAAATAAAGTATTTTATGATAAAAATAAATTTATACAATAAAGACTGTAGCATAATTGGTTAATGCAGTTCGCTCATAATGGATTTTATAAGGGTTCAATTCCCTTCGGTCTTATAATAATTCTAAATATTAAATTATCAGTTTATATAAGCTTATAAAAATAACTATAAGTTTAATAATTCATATAAAAATATTAAATTATAAAAATTATTAAAATTATTAAGTATTTATATAAATATACAAAAATATATTTACTAAAAGAGTCATATTTATAAAGAATTTAATCTATCCAAAATATTTTATTTTTGTTTTTATTTTATTTTTAAATTTTATTTCTTAACTCTAAATTAATAATATTTTATTTATTTTATTTATTAATTTTTATATATATTAACTATAAATTAATAGTATTTTATTTTTAATTTAACAGGGTAATAAAATATATAATTAGAATATAGAATGGTGAGGGCAAAATTATATTTTTTTATGTTTATTTGTTTCTTATGTGTTTTCTATAGTAATTTATTATTATTTAATGTAATATTAAGTATAGTAAGAAAAATATTAAGTAGAGTAATAAAAATATATTTAAAGGGATTCTAAAGATTAAATTTATTTTTAAAAGTAGAAATAATAAAAGAATATATTTATTAAATAAAAGAATAGGACACTTGGTCGAGTCTGGTTTATGGCACTCGTCTTGAAAACGAGCACTCCCTCAAAGAGTCGTCGGTTCAAATCCGACAGTGCCCGTAAGAGTTTAATAATAAATATTACATAATAAAAATTCAAAAATATAAATTTAATACTATAAAGATTTAATATAAAATTTGTTATATTATTATTTCAAAGAATGAGATAATTATTCATTATTTAAAATACTTTACTTAACTAATAATATTATTCACTAGTATCAAGAGGAATAATTTCGTTTATGGAATAATTCTCAATATAATCATACAATTCATTATTATCAATAATATTATGATAAAATAATATATCTGACATATAAAATCTACCATAAAGTGAATTTAATAATAATTTAGATATTAAATACATTGGATCATCTTTACTGTGAGATTGCTTAATTTCATATAAATTAGTTACATATTCTTCAAAAATATTAGCTTGATCAAATAGAGAACCTTTAATAATTTTAAATTTATAACCATAATTTATAGCATTATAAATTTCTTCTGAAAAATATGTACCAGTCCATTTACCTAAAGGAGCAATAGTTCTCATTCCATTTGAAGATTTAACATGTTTTTTAATTATTGGTTCGTTAATATTGTCAGGAGCTACAACACCATATTCAAATATTCCATAAGGTTTATTTTCAACTTTTTTTATCTCACCTTCAAAATATACAGGTGAACCAACAGGCATGGCAGAATTATTCATAACATAAGGATATAAAGAATTTACATCATATTTGTAAATATTTTCACCATATGGTTTATACACATCTACTGCACCACCTGTATATCCTTTTTTTAAAGTCGTGATACTTTTGACCTGAAATTAATGGTATTTTAGCATTACCTCAGAATTTAGATCTATATATCCAAAATGCTAATGAAGATAATGTAGGAAATTTGTGTTTATTAATTCTAAATAATTTAAATATTTGTTTATTGAATTCATCAATAACTTTGTACAATGTAATACAATTTTTTATACAATATTTAATAGTTTAATTTCTAAGATTCCACACTGAATATTCATGTTCATTATTAACAAAATTTCCACAGAAAATTAAATTGAAGTTAAAAATAAATAAGAATGATTATTTTGTTTACATGAACTTTAAAAACAATTTTTATGCTTTTATTATAGATATTTATTATTTTTTTAAAAAATAAAATTTTTATCACAACCTTTAATTTAAATTTTATTAAATGTTAATTATATTACTATATTATTAAATATTTAAAACATTATTAAATATTTATTATTAAATGAGTTGAGGTTTTATTAGTTAATAAGTGGGTGGATTTTTTTATTATTTAATGAATGTAAGTTATATAATATTATATTATTTTAAATATATATAAAATAATTAAAAAATAAATTAAATAAAATATTAAAAATATAAATATAAAAGAGATATTAAATATTGCATTAAAGCAAATAAAATACGACAATAAAATTGTTTAATTTAAGAAAGAATTTAATTTTGGTTCCGATTGAACGTTTTTCAGTAGTTTTAAGACATGCAAATCGTTGTTTCTGAAAGTAAATTTTTATTTATAAATTATAAAATGATTAATAACTAAAAATTATAATATGAAATAAGGTGTAGAGGTGAGGATAGTAAATAAGATACCCTGTAGTCTTCATAAATAGAAGATATTATTCTAAGTAAATTTTTTTAATTTATTACTAATATTTTAAAATTAATTTACTTGCATTATATTAAATTATAATTGTTTCTCATTAATTGTACACATTTAAATAATAAATGACTAAAGCAATAATATTATTTAAATAACAATAATGTTAAATAAAGGAATAAAATAAAAAAGCTATTTTTATTACAAAAAGGAAATTTTCTGCTATAGGATTCTATTTATTTTGATTAGGTAGTTGGTATGGGTAAAGGCCTACCAAGCCGACAATCAATAGCCATGCTTGACAGAGCAGATGGCCACATTGGGAATGAAATCTCCCAAGTAGTTTTATACTACCAGCAGTCAAGAATATTAGTCAATGCTCGCAAGAGTGAACTAGCTAACTGAAATCGCAAATGTGTCATTTGTGATAAAGTAAGAGAAAATTATGATATTATCTTACTACTAGTGCTGTCCAAAACTGGTGCCAGAAGACTCGGTAAGGCCAGAGGCGCAAACGTTAGTCGTCCTAATCAGGCGTAAAGGGTTTGTAGGCTGCTTTGAAAATCTTATAATTATAATAGCTAATTAATGATAAGATGAATTGAAGCTAGAATCTAATAGAGGGTAAAACAAATAATATTTAAAGTAAGGATTAAATCTCAAGAGTTTAGATGGAATACTAACGGTTAAAGCTTTTATCTAACTACAGATTGACGCTGAGAAACGAAAGGGAGGTAAGGAAACAGGATTAGATACCCAACTACTGCTCCCTGTCAACGATGAATGGTGGTTGCTAGTTATAAAAAAAAACTAATGCGTAAAATTTATTTTCAAATAATAGAAAATTAAATAGTTTTAAAAATTGACTTGTAACGATGCTAACGCGTTAACCATTCCGCCTTGTGAGTACGACTGCAAAGTTGAAAACAAAAAAATTAGTCGGTTTCGAAGCAAACGAAGTGAAGCATGTTATTTAATACGATAATCCGCGTAAAATCTTACCAGTTCTTGCATACAAACTTTTTATATAATGAAAATAATTTCAAAAGAAGTAAAATAGTTATTTAAAAAGGAGTGTTTTTAAAATATCAAAATACTTAGATACAGGTGTTGCATGGCTGTCGTCAGTCCGTGCTGTGAGAAGTTTGGTTAAATCCGCTAACGGACAAAATCCCTGTTGTTAATTTATACTTAACAATTAATGATACTGATAGAGCATCATTTGGGGCGAAGACAAGTCGTTATGGCCCTCATGAACTGGGCTATAGACGTGCCACAAAGACTTTAACAAAGTGAAGCGATACTGTTCCCTTAATATTTTTCTAAAGAATTATATTAAATTTAATAATGATAATTAAATTATAGGGAATTTAAGGAGGAGCTAATCATTAAAAAAAGTCAAACTATTAAATATAATCGGATTGTCATCTGAAACTCGGGGACATGAAGAAGGAATTTCGAGTAATCGTTGATCACTACGCAACGGTGAAGCTAGCATTCGGAATGAACTAACTGTCTGTCGCTGGGAAGGAGCTTAACTTGGTGGAAACTGGAATGAAGTTTTAACTTTTACAAAAAAAGATTTTTATTTATTATCTTTGATTTTAAATTTAAAATTTATAGTTTTTTCGTTAGATTTTTAATTTATTGCTTAATTAAAAAGTATTATTTTTATAATAAATACTTGTCTAACAATGTTTAATTAAAACGATTTTGTTAAGCAAATTAGCTCTAGTTAAACCAATTAAGTAACATCTCAAAAGTCATAGCAAGGTAGCCGTACTGGAAAGTGCTGCTGTAAAATAAAACGAATAGTTTATAACCCCCCTATAAACTACCATTTTTATTAATTACCTTTTTATACAATTTTATAAATTATATCTTTATTTGTACTTTATGTACTAATATATATATTTTTAACAAATTATTTATTCTTATTAATTTTAATGTAAATTATTATTTTATTTTATATAAATTTTATTTTTATTATTTTTATATAATTTAAAAGGGGTTAGCTGAGTGGTTTAGCAGTAAATTTACACTTTACAGACAGGGTTTCGATTACTCTACTCCTTATTAATTTTTAAGATTACAGTTATATCTTTAAATATGAGGTATAATATCTAAACTAATTTATTTATTATTTATAAATTTAATTATATAAATATTTAAGTAAATAAATTTATTTTACATAATAACTATAATTCTTATGATTAAATTTTAGTATAAATTTTTTATCAACAAAAAATAATAATTTATATTCTTAGAATACGAAATAAAAATTATAATTTTATTTGTTTTAATTCTTTAATATTATAGCGAGTGTACCAAAATTGAATAATATATTTTAGCGAGTGTGCCGAAATTGGTAGCCGGGTGAATCTTAGGAATTCATGATTTTCGGATCGTAAGAGTTCAAGTCTCTTTACTCGTAAATTCATTATTATAATATTAACTACTAAAAATAATATAAAATTTATTAAAATTTAATTTAGAATAGATAACTAAAAAATAAATTGTAATATTCTTTATTTTTAAAATAATCTAAATTTGAACATTATATAATATTTACGATTAAATTTATAAGTTAAATAAATTATATAAAAGATTATATATTAGTATTAAGAATAATAATAAATATATTAATTATATTATATTTTTTTAACAATATCTAATATTTATATAAAGGTTTGATTATCTACATCTTTAGCTGAATGGTACAGCGATTGCCTTCGAAGCAACTGTTTATTGGTTCGAGTCCAATAGGATGTTTAAAAATTTTATATAAACTAATAAAAATAAATTTGTACTTATTTATATTATTATTATTATTCTAATTTTAATTAAGGTTAAATCAATAAATTTAATTAATATATAATTCTTCGATTATAATTTAGTAAAATATTTATTATTAATATGCAATTATTAATTGACAAATTTTATTTAATTAAAAATATTTCAGTAATAATAAAAATATTATTTTATATATTTAAATCTTTATTTAAAAGTAGTTAAGTTAATTATTATTTAATTATTTTAAATATTTTATTTTACTAGATTAAAAATTTAGTTTATAATCTGATATTTATATAATTAATAAAATAAAAAAATGTTTTTATTTGTATTATTATTATTTGTTTATTTATTATTTATTTTTAGGTTTTATTATTTGGTTATTTGTCCTTTTATTAAACTAAAATTTAAAAGTGAGCTAAGTTTACAGATGGTTCTGTAGGAGACCTGCAAAGTCTTTCAAATTTAGGGTTCGATTCCTTCTTAGCTCTAAAAATTAAAAAATAATAATACAAATTATAATTAAAAATTCTCTTAGTTCAATGGTTAGAACAGCATTCTTCTAAAGTGTTAATTTTGGTTCGAATCCGAAAGAGAATAATAAATATCAAATTATTACAAATTATTGTTACAGTGTATTAAGAATATAAATAATATTATCAAATTATATTTATATATTATTTATTAATATATTTAATTATAAAAAATATGTCTATATTATTTATTAATATATTCTATTTTACTATAAAAATATGTCTATATTTATTAATTATAAAATTAATATTAACTAATATTAAAAAACAAAATATGCATTATAAAAATTTAAACACGAGATTTTATATCTTTATTGTAGTATTATAATATTAATACATACATTTATCTTTAATTTTTTAATCTAATTTAATTATATTATATATAAATTATATTTTACATTAAAGATAGTAACATACAAAAATAATTCTATAAAAATATGATAAATAATAATTTTATTTTAACTATCTTTAATTTATTAATTAATTTAATTGATGTTTTAGTGGTATTGTTACCTATACTTTTGTCTGTAGCTTTTATGACTATTATTGAACGTAAACAATTAGCTGCTCATCAAAGAAGAGTTGGTCCTCAAGTAGTAGGTTATTATGGTATATTACAACCATTCAGTGATGCTTTAAAATTAATTCTTAAAGAAACAGTTATACCTTCTCAATCTAATAAAGTTCTTTTTTATTTAGCACCTGTATCTACTTTAATATTTAGTTTATTAGGTTGGGCTATTATACCTTTTGGTCAAGGATTAACTTTATTTGATTTCTCTTTAGGAATATTCTATACTTTAGCTTTATCTTCATTAGGAGTTTATGGAATACTTTTTGCTGGTTGGTCTGCTAATTCAAAATATGCTTTTTTAGGATCTCTTAGATCAACTGCTGCTATGATTTCATATGAATTAATATTAAGTTCAGCTATTCTTATTATTATATTATTAACAGGTTCATTTAATTTTTCAACTATTATTGAAACTCAACAAGCTGTATGGTTTATTGTGCCATTATTACCTATTTTCATATTTTATTTCATAGCTATTTTAGCTGAAACTAGTCGTACACCTTTTGATCTTCAAGAAGCTAATAGATTTGGCTTATAACAATTCTTATTTGCTGGGAAAAATTTAATCTTATTTACAATTAAAAATTGTGAAAATAATAATTTATTATTTAATCAGCAGTTTAAAATTTAACTCATCGACTAGACAGAATGATTCTAGAAAATAACTAGAATATGATATAGTCAAAATTACTATTACTAGAATATAGTAAAAATTACTATTTTAATAAAAATAAATTAGAATTATTTAAATATCTTAGATGTTCTAAAGTTATAATATTTTTAATTAAATATAATATTATTAAAAAAAAATGAATTATATTAAAATAGATATTATAATTTTTTAGTTATAGTATATTGTGGAATCTGAATTAGTTGCTGGTTTCTTTACTGAACATTCGTCTGTTCCATTTGTATTTTTCTTCCTTGCTGAATATTCTTCAATTGTATTATTTAGTTGTTTAACAGCTATATTATTCTTTGGTGGTTATAATTTTCCAGAAATAATTGTAAATAATACTATTATTAATTTACAATCTATTATATTAGGTCTTAAAACTTGTATTTTCTGTTTTATGTTTGTTTGGTTTAGAGCAACTTTACCTAGATTAAGATATGATCAATTAATTGATTTATGTTGGGTAAACATTTTACCAATAGCTGTAGCTTTTATTATATTTGTACCTAGTATATTAATAGCTTTTGATATAGCACCTTACTAATTTAATCCTTATTATAAATATATACTTTAATTTATACTATTTCATATTCATTTTCTAAGAATATTTAGTTATTTTTAAACTATATTTTAATTATAAATTTTTATATTTTTTACATCCCCCTTAATATAATTATAAAATTTAATTAATTTTTAATTTTTAAATTCTTAAATTAATTTATTATTGTTTAGTTTTTAATTAGTAAAAATAGGTATAAGATTAATAATTTAAAAGAAGTTTAGTTAATTTAATAGTATAAGAAAATATTCTCTTAAAATATTTATTATTCTTTTTATTTATTTTTAAATTTTTATAATTTTATAAATTTATACTATTAAGTAAGTCAAATTATATTTATTTAGTAATTTACTTCAATCTATTTAAAAGCCTATGATTTAATGGTAGAATAATTTCTTGATGAGAAATCTGTAGAAGTTCAAATCTTCTTGGGCTTATATAAACTAAAAACAAAAATAATAATATTAATAATTAATTTTGACTAATATTTATTAAACTTAAATCATAGTTACAGTGTTAATATTAAAAAACAATTTTATTATTATTTTAAATGAAAATTTTAAAAACTTAATTTAATTTTTTCATTCATTTAAATATTTATTATTACTAAAATTTTATATTTATTATTATGATTATTAAAAACAATTTTTATTGCTTTTTTAATTTATCATTACAAATTTTTAACAATAGATTTTTTATCTATGTCAGGGATATATAATATCTGCTAATTTAATTTAATTTGCTAATTAAAATTTATATTTTTTAGACAAAAAACTTAGCTTTAAATTAAATTATATTATAATAAGATGTAAGAAAAATAAAATAAATAATGAGATTACTTAAAAGTCATTCTTTACTTAGATTAGTGAACTCATATGTTGTAGATTCTCCTCAACCTGCTAATATTTCATATTTATGGAATTTTGGTTCTCTTCTGGCAACTTGTTTAGTAATACAAATATTAACTGGTTGTTTCTTAGCAATGCATTATCAAAGTCATGTTGATTTTGCTTTTAATAGTGTAGAACATATTATGAGAGATGTTAATAACGGATGGGTAGTACGTTATACACATGCTAATGTTGCTTCTTTCTTCTTCATATTTGTTTACGGACATATTGGAAGAAATTTATACTATGGTTCATATAAATCACCTAGAATTTTAGTATGGTCTATTGGAGTAATTATTTTAATACTTATGATGGCTATAGCATTCTTAGGTTATGTGTTACCTTATGGTCAAATGTCTCTGTGGGGTGTTACAAATTATCCACTAAATATGGCATTATTACCTATAATATTCAAACGAAATTTACATTTCTCAATCAATAAAAATATCTCTGAATTAAAGGATAAAGATACTTCTAAATTAATAGAAATATTTATAGGTATTTTAGATGGTGATGGTTATTTTGATATTGGACCTCAAAAACAATATAATAAAAATCCTAATAACAATCCAAAATCTACTATTAGAATAAGATTAGGAATTAATTTACAATTTAAAGATAAAGAATTATTAGAATTATTATCTAATAAATTAGGTAAAGGTAAAATAGATTATTCTAAATCTAAAAATCAATACAGACTAATTTTATTTAAAAAAGATATATTAGATGTTATTTATCCTTATTTACAAAATAATAATATTGAATTTTTATCTTATAATAGACGAAAACAATATTTTTTATTTAAATATATATTGGAAAATAATATTACACATTGGGAAGATTTAAATTTAGACAAAATTAATAATTTATTTCAACAGTCTAATAAGCAACTTGAATTTTCTGATATAATTAAATTACCTTATTTTAATAATTGGTTAATAGGATTTACAACAGCTGAAGGTAGTTTTCATATAAAATCTAATAAGAGAGCTCAATTTTCTATAGTACAATCTGGTCATGAAAATTATCATCTTATTAAAGCTATACACTATTTTATTAAAGGCTCTTTATCTTTACATCATAAAATCAATCCTGAAAACTCTAAAGTTTATAGAGTCTCTTTTTCATCTAAAATTGATTTAATGTTTATTTTGAATTTTTTTGAAAATAATCAATTATTAGGATTAAAAAAATTACAATTTGATAATTGGAAATCTTATATTATAAGTAATAATAACATAAATAGTAGTGCCCCAAATGTTATATTATCTAAAGTATCTAATAATAAAGTATTAAATAATACTAATATTAATAATAATAACGAATCGAGGAATGAATAAAATATATTTAAATATTTTATATGGTTTATTATTAGGTGAAAGTTTTATAATTAATAATAAAAAAGAAATTAAATTAATAATAAAAATAGAAGGCAAACACATATCTTATATGACAGATATTCATAAAAAGATCTCAGAATTAGGATACTGTGAAGCAAAATACCCAGGAATAATTAGTAAGTTAGGAAAAAAAGGTAAATTAAATAAATTAATGTTAATACATACATATAATACGAATAATTATTTAGAATTATATAATAAATGGTATGTTGATAAATTTTGTAAAAATATACCTAATGATTTATTTTGTTATTTTAATGATGAATCTCTAGCTTATTGGTTGATGACTGAAGGAAAAATAAGCAATAGTAAATTATATGTAAATATGAAACAATTTAATGAAAAAGATATTAAATTTATGATACAATTTTTAGAAAATAAATTTAGATTAGATAAAATTAATCTAATTAATTATTATTTAGAATTTAATTGTAATAATATTAAAAAAATTTACGATATTACTAAACCTTATATTTTACCTTCTATGAAATTTAAATTTATAACTTAATATTTATTTTTAGATTATTTTTAATTTAATATAATATAGTCTTATTAATTTATTATAATATGCAATACCTAAATAAAAATATTATTTTTAATAAGGCGATATAATTGAAAACAGGTCAAAAATATTTATTTGTTATATATTAAGACCGTAGGTAGTTTAGGCTATCTCGACAGAGTGGTCCAATTATGGGTGTCTGAAATGATGCTTAATGTGCACTCGAATTTTTATTTGATTATAATTTTTTATTATATTTCAACACAAGGCTTAGCACAGCACAGGGTATATTTGTAATAACAATTAATTTATTTTCAATCAAATACTGAAGATAAATTTCTTTCTTTCTTTATTCTTGCACTACTTAAAGAAAAAAAATAGGATAAGAATATACAAATATATTATAAAATTAAGGCTACAGTAATTACTAATTTATTAAGTGCTATACCAGTATTTGGTCAAGATTTAGTAGAACTTATTTAGATAATTACCAAAGATAAATTTAATATTAAATATTTAATATATTTAATTGTAATTCTATATATTATAATATTAAAATTTTAATACCCTGGATAAGTAAAATTTACCTGTTTGCTGGAAAAAATTTAATAAATATTTGTGTACTTTTTTTTAATATAAATTTATTTTTTTATAATTTAAATTTTTAATTTTTTATTCATAAGTCAAAATCTCAATTATTTAATTTAATCAGCAGTTAATTTTAATAACTTAAAGAGTTTACGGTAAACTAATATTTATTAGAAGATGAACTCTACTGTTTTAATTTAATATTTTTCTTTATTTACTTAAATTATATTTATTAAAAAAATAAAGATTGTTATAAAGGTTAAATTAAAATAACAAAATAATGGGGGTGGATTCTCTGTTTCAAATGCTACATTAAATAGATTCTTCTCATTACACTATATTTTACCTTTCTTATTAGCTGCTTTAGCTTTAGCGCATTTAATCGCTTTACATACACATGGTTCAAATAATCCTAATGGAATATCTTCAAATGGAGATAGATATTCAATACATCCATATTTTATGTTTAAAGATCTTATTACTATTTTTGCTTTCTTTCTTGTATTATCTGTAATAGTTTTCTATTATCCTAATTTATTGGGTCACAGTGATAATTATATTGAAGCAAATCCTATGAGTACACCATCTTCAATTGTTCCAGAATGGTATTAAAACACAGATGCCATTCTTAAAAGTAATCTTAGGATTAATTAACTTTACTATATGCTGGAAACTCCTAAAGACTTGAATATCATAATAAAATTTACAAATTTAAGTATGAAACAATGGACAATCAGCAGGAAACTAAATTAAAATATGTTAACATTATGCAGTTTTATATTTTAAAGTAGGATCCTCAGAGACTACTCGTAAAGCTCCTTAAATTAGTTTATTATAATTATTAATCTATTTAAGGATGAAGATATAGTTCAGCCATTATTGAAAGATAATAGGTAATATATTTATATTATTTTATTAATATGATCTGATAACTTCTATAAGTTTAGTATGTTCGCAAAATTACTCAACTATATCTACAAAAAGACTTTCAAAACTCAAGAGATAAAATTTTACTATTGAAAATCCTTTAAATGAAATTATTGTAGGATTATTACTAGGTGATGGTCATATTCAAAAAAGATCCTTAACCGGTAATTCTAGATTTATTTATGGTCAAAGTAGTTTAAGAATACATCATCTTAATTATTTTAACCATGTTTTAGAATTATTTAAACCTTATTTATCTAAAGATCTTAACCTTAAAAAAAGATCTTTTACAGATAAAAGAAGTAATATAAAATATAGTTCAGTTCAATTTGCTACATTATCATTACCATGTTTTAACTATTMTTAAAACCTGTTTTATAATTCAGATAATTTTAAAATAATTCCTTCAAATATACAAAATTTACTTACACCTAAAGGGTTAGCTTATTGAATTATGGACGATGGTTCTCTTCAAAATAAAGGTTTACATTTAAATATTTATGGTTTTACTAATCAAGATATTTTAAATTTAAAAAGTACCTTAGAAAATATGTTTGGAGAAAATACTTTGAAATGTTCAATCCATAAACACAAAAAAGGAGAAAGAATTTATATATGGGAAGAAAGCATGGAACTGATAAGACACAATATATCTCAGTTTATGCATAAAGATATGCTTTATAAAATAAACTCTGATAAATTAAAATAATATAAATAGATGAAAAATGATCTGTTACCTTTCTATGCTATTTTAAGATCAATTCCTAATAAATTATTAGGAGTTTTAGCAATGTTTGGTTCATTATTTATTTTATTAATACTTCCTTTAGTGGATGTTTCTAGAATTAGAGGTAACCAATTTAGACCTGCTATGAGATTAGCTTTCTGGTTCTTTGTTGTAAATTTCTTTATTTTAATGTGGATTGGATCTCAACATCCAGATTCTCCATATTTAGAAATTGGACAAATATCAACAGCATTTTATTTCATTTGGTTCTTAATTATTGTACCAGTAATAGGATTAGCTGAGAATACTTTAATGGATATTGCTACTACAAATTAGTTTACCCCCCCCTATTGATACAAATTTAAGTAAACAAAAATTTTTATTCTCCCCCTATTTTTATAAATTATTTATTAATTTATGTAGAATACAAATATAAATTATTTGGATAAAATATTAAAATATACTTTAAATTTTTTAATAAAATTATATAATATCAAAAATAAAAGAATAATAGAACATATTATATCTAAGCAACCTACAAAAACATAAGCTATATGTGTTTTTACATAATTGAAAAATATAATATAAAAAAAATATATTTTCAATTATAATCGATTATATATTATTATAAATTATTCTATTAAGTTATAATTAATATTTAATGTAAGACGATTAATTCGTAGGTGTACAATAGTGGTTAATTTATAACCAATAAAATTTAAAATGGTACAAAATTTAAACAGAAATCAATTTCAATTTTTTCCTTATCATTTAGTAACACCTTCACCATGGCCTATTTTATTAAGTTTTTCATTATTATCTATGGCAATAGGAGCAGTAATGTACATGCATGGATACGTTAATGGTGGTAACTTATTAACTACAGGTTTCATTTTAACAGCTTATGGAATGGGACTTTGGTTTAGAGATGTAGTTACAGAAGGGACTTATTTAGGGGATCATACTAAACAAGTTAAAACAGGATTACAAATGGGAGTTATTTTATTTATTGTAAGTGAAGTATTTGCTTTCTTAAGTGTATTCTGGGCATTTTTCCATGCTAGTTTATCACCATCTATAGAAATTGGTGGTATTTGGCCTCCACAAGGTATAACACCTTTAGATCCTTTTGCTATTCCATTACTTAATACTATATTATTAGTTTCATCTGGTGTTCGCCAGACATGGATATTTGAATTTTATTATTTAGATTTAGTTTTGTTAAATATGTCAACTATTTTACCTATTTTACCTTTTAATAAACCTAGAATTAATTCTCAAAAAAGAATAGGTCCTCATAATTTTGATATTTTATCTTTACTTATTTGTAGTTTATTAGGTGATAGTTATGCACAAAAAGACCCTAGAGGTCATGGAACTAACATTAGATTTTATTATGGATTAGTTAATATGGAATATGCTTTATTTATTCATTCTTTAATTTAAGAGTTAGGATATTGTTCTTCAATTAAACCTGAACCTCAGTATCGTAAAATAGATTATAATTATAATAATAAAACAAATAAATTCATACCAAGTTTAAGTAGTAAAACTACAAGAGGAATTATAAGATTCAAAACTTATACTTTTTCAAATTTTAATTGGATTCATGAATTATTTTATATAAATAATGTTAAAGTGGTTCCATCTATTATTGAAGAGTATTTAACTCCACAAGGTTTAGCTCATTGGATTATGGATGATGGTTGTATCGTAAAAAATCGAGGTGTTAAATTATCTACTCATTCCTACACTTATAATGAAGTTGTATTTTTATCTAATTTATTAAATAGAAAATTTGATTTAATTACAACAGTTCAATCAGGAGGAATTGAAAACACCTTTATTATTTATATTAGTAAACATTCACTACCACAACTAATTCAAATAGTAAAACCCTTTATGTTAAATTCAATGCTATATAAATTATCTCTTTAATTAAATAATATTTATAAATTTATTTTTTATAGTTATCTTTCAAATTTTTATAATGTAAATTTAAAATAATTTATATTATTTATCTATTATTATTATAATGTTTACATAAATTATTTAAAAAATTTTTTACAAAGTTTAATATATTAACTTTAAACTTTATATAATTATATTCTTATCCATAGTTCTTATAAATTTAATAAATATTTTATTTATTACTAAAATAAGAGCAACACTAAAGATAACGGTTAATATCTTTATTAGACAAGACCGTCAGTTAATTTAACTGCTACAGACTGGTCCTTTAGTGGGTTTTATATAAATAAATTTATTTATAATAAAGCTTAATGTACAGTCGAAGTTATTTTTCTAAAACAAAATAAAACATAAAATAAGTAAAATTTTAGAATAATTACTTGGCATTTGTTACTTATGGGCATCATGCTTTACTAAATGGAAATAGAAGAGGTTCAATTATAGGTATATTCTTAACTATATTATTTGCTGTTATTTTTACTATTTTACAATATGTTGAATATTCTGAAGCTGCATTTACTATGTCTGATTCAGTATATGGAAGTGCTTTTTACGCAAGTACAGGTTTGCACGGATTGCACGTAATAGTTGGAACAATTTTTATTTTGGTAGCTTTTATAAGATTAATAAATTACCATCTTACAGATACACATCATCAAGGGTGCGAAGCAGCTATACTATATTGGCAAACTAATTAACATCATTGCCGTTTTATCCTATGAAGGATATTATATTATTTTTCTATTTACTGAATAATCTTAAAGCTTTAGTTACTTTTTAAAAGTCATAACACTAATTTGATATTTGTTTATCGCTTCTTAGATGAAGTTCTTAAACATAATATAGGTGATCAGTAAGCTAAAAATATCATGAGTAATTATCGATTTTATTGGTAATTTGTAATTAAAAAAAGGAATTACATTGGTAAATTATTCTTGATTTGGCTTCAGAGACTTTACGTAAAACACTGTCAAATTTAACAGTTGAAGAAAAAGTCCGTATTCTGATGAAAGTCAGAAGTTCAATTTAATGTCAATGGCCATACTTTAATATTTATTTTTATGTTGAAAGGACAGATTAGATTTTTTCGATATAATTTGGTTATTTTTATTTATAAAAGTTTATTATTAGAGCGGCGGAGAATTTTTTAATTCTAACTTATTTTTCATGTCTATTATTCCTATCACTGCATTATCTAATGGTCAAAATTATCATGATTTTGTAAAACAATCCATAATTGGTAAATACTAAACATAGCAGATCTTAGGATTAAATTTCACATAAAATAGGTATTTAAAAATGGTACATGATATTAATAAATAAAGACAGACTTTGTAGATGTTGTTTGGTTGTTTTTATTTATTGCGGTTTACTATTGGGGTGGAATGTAATAATTTTATACTATTTAAAATTTTTAATTATAACAAAAATGAAAATGACTTTAAAATTTATAACTATTAATACCACTAATTTCCAAAAATTCATTTTATTTGAATATAATTTTATTAACACTTTATTTAAAAATAAAAATTTATTACAAAAATGTAGCAAATTATTATTTTATATTTATTTTAAATTTGTTTTTTTTATGTATTTTAGGTTTAATAACATTTATTCTAAATTAATTTGTATCTATATTTTTATTCAATATTTTGTTATTTCTTTATTTTTCACTTTTAATATTATTTATTTTAATTTTTATATTTCTGATAATTTCTTATTATTTAGTAATATTTTACTAGAAAATTATACTATATTTGAGGATATTAATTTAGATATTAATAATAATCATGAATTAAATAAAGATTTTAATGTTCTTTATTTTAATAATAATAAATCTTTAATCCCTTATAATAATAATGGAAATAATAATAATAATATGAATAATATGAATAATATGAATAATAGAAATAATTCAGATGATATGAGTATCAATGAGATTTTTAATAAATCTAAAAATAATCAAAATCAAGAATCTGATACAGAAACAAAAACATTATTCAATAAAGTAATACATTTAAAAAAAACTAATCCTTCAATATTCGATATGATTAAAAAACATTACTCAGATAATAATAATATTTCACCAGAAAAATCTTTAGTTAAATATAATAATATTTCACCAGAAAAATCTTTAGTTAAATATAATACTATTAATGATAATAATAATAATTTATCTTTCTCAACTGATAATAGTAAAATTTTATCTGCTAATAAAAATTTATCTTTATCTAATAATAATTTACATGTTGATAATAGTAAATTAAATAACACTAACACATTTATGAAAGTAGTTAATCCTATATTTGAAGATAATAGTAGTAAAGAGGAATTAAGAATGCCTTGTAGAATTCTTGGACCTTATAGTCATTTACCTATTATTAATAAAACTGGTACAATGTTAAGTTTACCATTTTACAATGGTACTCCTACTGCACTTGAAAGACTTAATTATGAGTTAAACGGTACATTACCTGATGATTTTATTAGTGTAAATAAAAATATAATTAAAAATACAATTACACAAGATGGATTAAATATAATTAAACTTGAGAATCCATCTCATTCTAATTCTTTATCATTAAAAAATGATAATTTAGATAATAATTTAGAAAATTTATCTGCTCCTGCACTTGAATCATCTGTACCTCAAAATACAATAACTAATCCTTTACCTGAAAATGCAGTAGCTTCATCTTCAAAAATTGAAGAACCATCCTTTGTACAAGGATCATCAACATCTAATATTAGTTCTGATTTATTATTAGATCCTTTAAATTATTTACCTGATGATATATTTTTATCTCATATTCTTACAATTAAAGATCCTAATAGAACAGATATTCAACCTTTTGTTGGTGGTTTTGATGTTTATGGTAATCTGCATCTACCAATGGAAGTTTTAGATCATTATCAGGTTCCTGATTATATGCTATTAAATTATGATTGTTATGCACAATATGATTCTGATTTACATCCTGTACGATTCAAAGGAATGTTAGAAGAAGCATGGAAACATGGATATTTAGATACTATTATAGAATTTTATCTTGAAGATCATAATATGTATGAAACTCATTATACTAAAGATAATATGAATGTTATTATAGAATACTTAAGAGATAAAATAATACAACCTAATTCTAATACTCCAACAATAGATAAATTATCATCTTTTGATAAAGGTAAAGGTAAAGCAATTTAATTATTATTTTTAATTATAACAGCATATCTTTATTTAAAAAATATAATTTCAACAACTTAGAATATTTTAAAAATAAACTAATATTTTTATTAAATTAAAATATTTTATAGTCTCTTATTAAATAAAATTGTATTACCTAAATATAATTTTATTTTTTATTTACTTTAAATCCCCCTATAAATAACTTAATATTTTATATTTAAAATAATATAATATTAATAAGTCTTTACTTAACTAAATATAAATGTTTCTTTGTTAAATATTAATTAATCTTCTCATTTCTTTTTTTCACTATTAATAGATTTAAAACAAAAAATATAAAATAGTTAATATTTATCATTATTTATTTTCAATAATTTTTATTATTATTCATTATAAATGATTTAGTATTGATTATTTGTATAAATCAATTTACATTTATTTTATTAAAGGTTCCCTAAGGAATATTGCTAAAATTTTACTATGAATCTATCATTATTCTTGTTTTTAATAGGTATTTTAGGTTTTATTTTAAACAGAAAAAATATTATCCTAATGATTATTGCCATAGAAATTATGCTTCTTGCTGTTACTTTATTAGTTTTAATTAGTTCATTTAGTTTTGATGATAATGTTGGTCAAACATTTAGTATTTATATTATTGCTATTGCTGGTGCAGAATCGGTTATAGGTTTAAGTATTCTTGTAGCTTTTTACCGATTAAGAGGAAATATTTCAATTAGAACATAATGTATCTATCAATTTTAATTTTTCCTTTATTAGCTTCTTTTGTATCAGGTTTCTTGGGTAGAAAAATAGGTGTAACTGGATCACATATTATAACTTGTTCTAGTCTTGTAATATCATCTTTATTAGCTACTGTAGCTTTTTATGAAGTAGGTATTTGTGGATCTCCAGTTTCAATCCACTTATTTAGTTGGGTTGATTCTGAATTTATGTCTATATCATGGGAATTCTTATTTGATCAATTAACTGTATCAATGTTTATACCTGTTTTATATATTTCAACTTTAATTCATATCTATACTACTTCTTATCTTTCGGAAGATCCTCATAATCAAAGATTCTTTTCTTATTTATCTTTATTCACTTTCTTTATGCTATTATTAGTTTCAGGTGCTAATTATTTTGTTATGTTTATAGGTTAATTTCTCAGCCTATAGCACTTTCTTTGGTGCAAAAATACTACTATATGCTGGAATATTATTAAAAAAGATTTTTGACTAATATTTAAAAATATTTGTATCTTTATTAATTAGATAAAACAATTTAAAATTAAATAAATATTAGAAAATTAAAAATTAATGTGAAAAAAATAATAATCAGCAGGAAAACTGTTAATATCTAATTATTAGATAAAATAGATCCTCAGAGATTCTACGTAGTAAAGGTTTAAACCTTAAGATAGAATCCAATTATCTTTAATATTATCAATTGAAAAATATTTTTTTTAATAATGCAAGAAAATATATTACAATCCTTCTTTATACTAGTCTGTATAAGAAAATTTTCTACTAAAAATGAAAAACCTAAAAAAGCTAGAAAACGAATCAACTCTGATAGTCCTCTTATAATAACTGATTACCTTAAACAAGCTTTAATTGGTCTTATTTTAGGAGATGTTTCTTTAGAAAAAGCCACATCTAATAGTAATGTTAGATTAAGGTTTGATCAGAGCAGTTCAATTCATTCTAGTTATCTTTACTTTTTATATAATCTGTTTAAAGATTATACTTTGACACCACCTAAATCCACTAATAGAAAACCAGACAAACGAACTGGTAAAATTTATAATAGTCTTATATTTAAAACTAGAATGTTACCTTGTAATAATTTTTTATGGGACTTATTTTATAAGAATAGAATTAAAATTGTTCCTTTAAATATACAAGAACTTTTTACTGAAGTTAGTTTAGCTTTCTGGATTATGGATGATGGAGGTTTAGGACAAAGTGGTCAATTAATTTTACATACTAATAGTTATTCTTCAGATGAAGTTGATCTATTAATAAAAGTCTTAAAATGTAAATTTAATATACAAAGTTGTAAATCATTGAAAAAGGTAGGACAATGGATTATTATTATACCTAGAAGAGAAGTTTACAAAGTTGCTGAATTAACTGCGGATCATTTTCATTCTTCCATGTTATATAAAATAGGTAAATAAAAATATTTTGTTTTTTATTTTAATATTTTTATTATTGATAAATAAGGTAAATTGTGGGAAGGTAAATTAGAATGCCTTAAATGGGATAAAAATGAAATTTTAATTTATAATATGATATTCTCATTAAGTTTAAAAAATAATAATGTTAAATCTTTTTCTACTATTAATACTAAAAAGTTAATATCGACTAAACGAATTGGTCCTCATAATATTGATATTATATCTATTATAATGGGTTCTACTTTAGGAGATACACAATTAGAAAAAAGAAATAAAGGTATAGGAACAAGAATAATATTTGAACAATCTAATAAAAATGTAGAATATTTAATGTGGTTTCATAATTATTTGGCTAGCAGAGGTTATTGTAGTAATCAACTACCTAAACTTAATATAAGAATTAAAAAAAAAGGAGAAGTATTTTATAGTTATCGTATAAATAGTTATACTTATAGTAACTTTAATTGGATTCATGAAATGTTTTATAAATCTGTTGACAATAAATTTATAAAAATTGTTCCAATGAATATTGAAAAATATTTAACACCATTAGCTTTAGCTATTTGGTTTATGGATGATGGTTATAATTTAGGTACAGGAGCTAGAATTGCTACTAATTGTTTTACATATGAAGAAGTTTGTTTTCTATGTGAGGTCTTAAAAAGAAAATATAATTTAACTGCTACACCAAATAAATGTGGTAAAAATAAAGGCTTCATTATTTATATACATGTTAGTTCTATGTTTCTATTCTCTAAATTAATTAAACCTTATATGTTACCTTCTTTATATTATAAATTAGGAAATTATTAATTATTATTTAATTATTATTTAATTATTATTCCCATAGTAAAAAAATGATCAATTATTAGAAAATTAAAATGAAGAATAATAAGAAAATAAGTTTAAGTTATTTATTTTAGTATTTTTTGTTTTTAATTCAGTTTATTTACTAAATTGAACTAAAGAATTAAAATATATAAAAAATAAATATTATTATACTAATTTACATTTTTTTGCGACGTTATTGAAAACGATCAAACAAATTAGCTTTGTTTATAGATCGTCGGTTACATTTTTAATCGCGATCGACTAGAACAATAACGGGTGCCTGAAATGGTGCTCAATGCATAGTCAGAATCTTTATCTTAATAAAAGATAACCAAGGCATTTTGTAAATCCTAATAGGTATTAAATGTACAGGGAAATAAAGAGAAAAGCTATTATTAGGTTAAAAATTTAATATTAATTAATAAAAAATTATATTTATTAATAAATTAAAAATTTAATTAAAAAAATAATTTCTTTATTTTTAAGATTTGATTGGAGTAGTTTCCTATTTATTAATTAATTACTACTATACTAGAATCCAAGCTAACAAAGCAGCTATATTAGCTTTAACAATGAATAGAGTAGGTGATATGGGATTAAGTATAGGATTTTTTGCTATATTTGCATTATTTGGTTCCGTAGATTATGCTACTATATTTAGTTTAGCTCCATTTATGAATGAAACAGCTATTACTATTATTAGTTTATTATTGTTGATGGGTGCTATGGCTAAATCTGCTCAAATTCCTTTACATTCGTGGTTACCTGGTAGTATGGAGGCTCCAACACCTGTTAGTGCGTTATTACATGCAGCTACACTAGTAACAGCTGGATTATACTTATTAGTACGATCTTCACCAGTATTAGAATATAGTTCTACTGCATTATTAATTATTACTTTAGTTGGTGCAACAACAGCATTTTTTGCTGCTACTTGTGGTTTAGTACAAAATGATTTAAAAAGAATTATTGCTTTTAGTACTATAAGTCAATTAGGTTATACCACATATGTTTTTTTAATTATAACAATACTCTTCTTCTTCTTATCTGTAATAACGATCGGATTTTATTATTACAACAAATTTTTTTACATTAATTACGAGATATCTATTTTAGCTTTGGGACCTTTTTTTACATCAACTATTCTGTATATTCCTAAAAAAATATCTAATTCCAAGAAAGTAGATCCTATAGAAGAGGTTAAAGATAATTTATCTTCTATTCTATCCAATATTGGTAAATATAATGATTTTAATTATATTGGCAGATCTGTTCTTAAACAAAAATATCAAAAAATACCAGGTATTTATTTATGGGTTAATAAAATTAATAATAAGTGCTATGTTGGTAAATCAATTAATTTGTATTTAAGATTTAGTAAATATTTATCAACTTCATATATTCACAATAATAAAAATAAAATGGGTATTTGTGGTGCTATATTTAAATATGATATTAATAATTTTATTTTTTATGTTCTAGAAACTTTTGATAAGGATAAGGTATCTCAAAAATTCCTATCTGAAAGAGAAAATTTGTGATATCAAATTATTAAGCCCTCATACAATATTCAAAGTATTTTACAACCTTTTACTGGTTCTAATCACTATAGATTTGGAACTAAACTATCAGAAGAAATTAAATCTAAGATAAGTAATACTCTTAAAGGTAAAATTGTTTCTGAAACAAAGAGAATTAATCATATTTTAGGTTCTAAAAAAAAACGTGTTTTTTGTTATGATTGGAATACAGGAGAATTTTTAATGGAATTCGATGGTATTCGTATTATGATGAGATCTTTGAATTTAAAATATGTGGACGCTATACGTAATAAATTAGATAAAAATAAACCTTTACAGGTTACTATAGATGGTGTAAATAAAAAGTTGTTGGTTTTATCATCTCCAAAATCATAAATTAGCTAAACTTAAAGTAAAATTTTGTCAACTAAACTAAAAAAGTTTTAGTTGCTGTTATATTGCTAGTAAGAAAATATAAATAATAGAGTAAATGTTTTAGTTAATCCATATGACCTATAAAAATTTAACCATATGCTTGAAATTCCTAAAGACTTGATTACCTAATAAAACAAAAAAAAAAGGTGAAAATATTGAGTATGAAACAATGGACAATAAGCAGGAAACCAAATATTGATTATTAAATTCAATAGAATCTTCAGAGACTACATGTGAAACCTAAAAAATATAAATAAATAGTATTTTTATGATGATATAGTCCAAACCTTTGTTGAAAGTCAAAGGAGAAATTGATATGGTAATGGCTGTAGGATTATCACAACATAATGTAGCATTAATGCATGTTGTAAATCATGCTTTCTTTAAAGCATTATTATTCTTAGGTGCAGGTGCAGTAATTCATAGTTTTGCTGATGAGCAGGATGTAAGAAAAATGGGTGGATTAATAAAATTTTTACCATTTACTTATACTGCTATGTTAGTAGGATCTTTATCATTATTAGCAACTCCATGGTTAACTGGATTCTATAGTAAAGATTTAATAATTGAATTAGCTTATGGTCAATATAGTTTTACAGGTATCTATGCTTATATTTTAGGTAGTTTAACAGCAGGTTTAACTGCTTTTTATTCATTTAGATTAATAAGTTTAGTATTCTTAACTGTTCCTAATGGTATAAAAAATGTTTATTTAAATTCTCATGAATCAAATTTAGCTGTTATTATACCTTTATTTGTATTAGCTTTATTTAGTATATTCTTTGGTTTTGTATTTTCAGATTTATTTGTAGGAGTAGGAAGTGACTTCTTTGGTAATTCAATCTTTATAAATCCTAATAATATCTCTATAATTGAAGCAGAATTTAGTTTACCTTTATTAATAAAATTATTACCTTCAATATTATCATTATTTGGTGCTTCATTGGCTATTTATTTATATCATGTTAATCCTGAATTTGTTATTAATCTTACTGATTATTCATTAGGACGGAAATTTTATACATTTTTAAATGGTAAATATTTCTTTGATGTAATTTATAACCATTATATTATTGCTGCTAGTTTAAAAACTGGTTATATAATATCAAAAGTATTAGATAGAGGAGTAATTGAATTATTAGGACCATACGGTTTAGCTTCAGCATTAAGTAATACTGCTATGAATATTGCTAAATTAGATACTGGAGTTATAACAACTTATTCATTATATATTACTTTAGGATTATTATCATTAGTATTCTTAGTATTTGCACCAATATTAATAGATACTTCATTATTATCTGAAATTAGATTAATTATTATTTATATTGCAGCTTTATTCTTTGTTTTATTACCTAATTTAAATAAAACTGTCTAAAGTATAAAAATAAATATATGGCAAATTAATCAATCTATTAATATATTATAACTTATATTAGTTATATTTTATATATATTTTATTTTAATTTTTATTAATTTTAAATTTTAATATCCCCCTATAAACTTTATTAAACTTATTAAAAAAAATTATAACTTTAGTATTTTAAAAATATTCAACTTATAATTATATTTAATTATTTTAAAAATATTTACTATTCTTTTTAATTCCCCCTTTCAATAAATTAGAGAATATATTTAATCCATTAGTAACAAATTAGAGAATATAATTAATCTTATATTTTTATATAAAAATTTATATTATTCTATATAAAATCTCTAATAATAAACAAATAATTACAGATTATTTTAAATTAATATTAATAAATAAAAAATTATTAAAAATAATAAACAAATAATAAAAATTATTTAAATAGAATATTTAATTAGTGTAACTAACATTTAATTAAAGAAAATTTAAACTTAAGGTTGTGATAAATAAAAACAAAATTCAATTAAAAACAAAAATGATAACATTACTATTGCTTATACCTATAATAGGTTCTTTATTAATTATTCCAATTCAAGAAGATTCAATAAAAAGTCAATTAAAAATGAAAACTATAGCTATTTCAACATCTTTATTAAATTTATTTATTTCTATATTTTTATGGCTTGAATTTGATTCAAGTACTACTCAATATCAATTTGTATATGAATTTGATCATTTAAGTTTTTGCCATTTTAATTTAGGTGTAGATGGAATATCTTTATTTTTTGTGTTATTAACAACTTTTATAACACCTATAGCTATTATTTCTAATTATACTAATATTACTAAAAATTTAAAATATTTCTTAATTTCTTTCTTAATTTTAGAAACATTACAATTAGCTTTATTTGTAGTTTTAGATTTATTACTTTTTTATATTTTCTTTGAAAGTGTGTTACCTATTTTATTTATTGTTATTATTGTTTATGGTTCAGGTGAATTTAGATATAGATCAGCTAATTTATTCTTTTTATATACATTATTTGGTTCTTTATTTATGCTTTTAGCTATTCTTCAAATTTATAGCTATACAGGTTCAACTGATTTCCAATTAATTTCTTTATTTGAAATTAGTTTAGATAGTCAAAAAATATTATGGTTATCTTTCTTTTTAGCTTTTGCTATTAAAACACCTTTATGGCCTTTTACTGGTTGGCTTTATAGAGCTCATGCTGATAGTCCATTAGCTGGTTCTATTATTTTAGCTGCTACAATTTTAAAATTTGCTACTTATGGTTATATTAGAGTTTTAATTAATTTTTTACCTGATGCTTCTAATTATTTTGGTCCTTTAGTTCAAACTATTGCTATTGTTACTTTAATTTTTGCTTCTCTGGCTACTATTGTGCAACAAGATACTAAAACTCTTATTGCTTATTCTAGTATAGCACATATGAGTATTGTTATTTTAGGTTTATTCTCTAATAATATTCAAGGTATTGAAGGTGCTATTTTATTAGCTTTAGCTCATGGTTTTGTTTCACCTGCTTTATTTATATGTGTTGGTGGAGTTATCTATGATAGAACTGGTACTAGAGTTATTAAATATATTAAAGGTTTAGCTACTTATATGCCTATATTTACTATATTATTCTTTATATTTACATTATGTAATACTGGAATACCTTTAAGTCTAAATTTCTTAGGTGAACAATTATCTTTAATTGGAATATGGGAAATTAATCCTATAATCTCAGCTTTAGGTGCTACAGGTATTGTTTTATCTGCATGTTATTCTATTTTCCTGTATAATAGAATATCTTATGGAGTATATTCTCCTAATATGAATTCTATCTCATTATTGGATATATCTAGAAGAGAATTTGTTATACTTATTTCTTTACTTATACCTACAATTTTATTAGGTATATTCCCTAATGTAATATTAGATTCAATTCATGTAACTATTAGTAGTTTAATTTACACATATTAAAAGAAATTTGAATAATGTATACTCCGCATAAATAATGTGACTTTTATGTTTGTTAAATATAATAATGGTTAGTTATTTTTTCAATTATTATATAGATTAGAAAAATACACTATTTTTAGAAAAAACAAACAATATGTATAGATAAAAATAAATTTAGAAGAAATTCTATACCTTTGAAAAAATGACATTAAAAATGTGTAGGAGAATTAATGAAGATGAATCTTACGATACCTTAATTAAGACTGAATTAGTATATTGTTTATAGAAGAATAGACTTGACACTTAGCAGCAGTTCTAATAAATGTATGGTATTTTAGATCAATAGCATTAATGAATTATCAAGTTCATTTTTAGAAGATAAAGTAAGACCGAGTTATTTATCATGATAAATATGAAAATGGATAAAAGCAAGTTATATTTACGCAGGTGATGCAGAATATCATAGTTGGAATGTTATTAGGTGATGGGCACTTAAATATGCAAAAACAAAAACAAAAATAGTACCACATACTGTTTCTGAACTATTAACTCTTAGAGCAATAGCCTATTTGATAATGTAAGATGATACTTACCATCTCAACAATGGAACAATTCTGTTAGCTACAGAATCTTTCAGTTACAATGAAGTAGAATTATTACAAAAAGCTTTATATGATAAATATAACATAAACAGTAATAAACATTATCGTTGAGCAGAACAATATATCATTTATATTCTTAAAATAGACGCTCAAAGATTAGCAGTCTTAGTGTATTCCTTATTTTATTCCAAGAATGTATTATAAATTAGGTTTATAATTATAAACCAACTACATCCACCTGATTCTATATCTAAATTGAGTTATACTATATCTACTTTATTATATAACTAATAATATTTTAATATATTTATTTAAAAACCCCCTATACTTTAATTTTATAAAATATTAATATTTTAAATTATTTAATAATATTTTTATTTAAATAAAAACTTTTTTAAGTTTAAATATTTTATTGATAACTTATTTATTTTTAATTAATATTACTAATCAAATAAAACAAATATTTTAATTATTTTTATTAATTAATTTTTAAATATTAACCAATTATATTATTTATATTATTTTATACTGATATTTTTATAATATTTTTTACTGATATTTTTTATATAATTTTATACTGGTATTATTTATATTATTTTGTCTTATATTTTAAAAGAATAACAATAATATTACTTAAATTATAATAAGTCATTATAAATAATTAATGGTAGATGATTAACTGGCTCAATCGCTCCCTTTGGGTGGGAGATCTAGCGTGTTCGAGTCGCGCCTACCATATTTTATAATAATTTATAAATTAATATAATAAAAATTTAATTAGATACAAAAAATATTTAAATAAATTAAGGTGTCATGGCAGAGTGGTTAATGCGGGGTACTGTTAATACTTTTTTCAGAGGTTCAATTCCTCTTGTCACCTACTAAAATAGTTTATCATCCTTATTAAAAATTTTATTATCCTTTTTAAAAATTAGGTATAAATTAAAAATAAATCTTTTGATTTGGTATATTTCTTAAAAAAATTATACTCCTACATAAAAGAAGGAGGTGAGATAATTAATTAATGATACCTAATCTTAATATTAATTGTTATACTTGATTAAAATTAATTAAATATTTTTTAAGTAATGATTTAAAAGAATGGTATTCTATGTGAATTATATTAATTTATATATAATAATTCTCAAAATTTAATTATTAATTAAATAAAAAATAAAGTATAATTTAAAGGTAAAATAATAACGAACATGTTGAAATTTGGTAAACAATCTCCTCTTAAGCAGGAGTGGAAGTAATTCCTTAAGAGTTCGAGTCTCTTTGTTCGTAATCATTGTTTCAACGATAGTGTACATATTTATAATAATATTTTATCTTATAATAAATATATTAATATATTTTTATTTTTATATTTATGTTTAATAATACCCTTTATTTTTAATAATAATTCTTTTTTAATAATTTTAAGCGAAATAGTGTAAAGGTAGCACAACAGTCTCATGATCTGTTAGATTAGGTTCAATTCCTGAGTTCGCTAAATAAATAATAAAAAAATAAACAAACAAAATAATTAACAAATAATAAAAATATCCAAATATTAAAATAAATTAAGAATAATATGATTAAAATTATATATATTAATATAATTATTAATTTTTAATTAATTAATTTTCATTATATTTAATGTCTTTTAATTTGTATTAATATTAATTATACAATTAATTTGTATTTGCTTAATTATATAATTTATATATTTTTTAAAAGAGATTTCACATTAATAAAAATAAATAGACAAAAAGAGATTAGGTCTTTTAGTATAATGGTCGTACAGCTACCCTTCACGTAGCTAGTGTCAGTTCGATTCTGATAAAGACTAATTTTATTTTTATAAATATATTTTCTTAAATTTATTTTTTAGTTTATAAATTTTACTCTATTCCTTAAATTTATTATTTTTAAATATATAATGTGGAATAGTTATCATTTGGAAAGTTAAGACGATTGCTAATTGTTCGGGGCAACCCTTGGGTGTTCGACTCACCTCTATTCCGTCTATAAATTTAATAAAGTAAAATAAAAATAAAAATTAATAAATTTTCAGTGTAAAATAAATTTTCAGTGTTAGGTGTTTAGTTGAGATTAGTATTTAATTATTAAAATATAATTATGTTATTTAAATAATATTAAATTTTTATGATATTAAATTTTCATAATGTAATAGTATTTTTTTCATATTTAATATAATTAAATTATAAAGAGCCGATTATGATAGAGTAGAAGGGTACCAATAGCA